TTAGCCGTCTATAGAATTAGCTTCAACAGCAGCTAGATCCAGAGGGAAGTTGTGAGCGTTACGTTCGTGCATAACTTCCATACCAAGGTTAGCACGATTAATGATATCGGCCCAAGTGTTAATTACACGACCTTGACTATCAACAACAGATTGGTTGAAATTGAATCCATTTAAGTTGAATGCCATAGTGCTGATGCCTAGAGCAGTAAACCAGATACCTACTACTGGCCAAGCAGCTAAAAAGAAATGTAGAGAACGGGAGTTGTTGAAACTAGCATATTGGAAGATCAATCGGCCGAAATAACCGTGAGCAGCTACAATATTGTAAGTTTCTTCTTCTTGACCAAATTTGTAACCTGCATTAGCGGACTCATTTTCGGTGGTTTCCCTGATCAAACTCGAAGTTACCAAGGAACCATGCATAGCACTAAATAGAGAGCCGCCGAATACGCCAGCTACACCTAACATGTGAAATGGATGCATAAGAATATTGTGTTCAGCCTGGAACACGATCATGAAATTGAAAGTACCAGAGATTCCTAGAGGCATACCGTCAGAAAAGCTTCCTTGACCGATAGGGTAGATCAAGAAAACAGCAGTAGCAGCTGCAACAGGGGCTGAGTATGCAACAGCAATCCAAGGACGCATACCTAGACGGAAGCTAAGCTCCCACTCACGACCCATGTAGCAAGCTACACCAAGTAGGAAGTGTAGAACGATTAGCTCATAGGGACCGCCGTTATATAACCATTCATCAACAGAAGCTGCTTCCCAGATGGGATAGAAATGCAGACCAATGGCTGCAGAGGTAGGAATAATAGCACCGGAGATAATATTGTTTCCATAAAGAAGAGAACCGGAAACAGGCTCACGAATACCATCAATATCTACTGGAGGAGCTGCAATGAAAGCAATAATGAATACAGAGGTTGCAGTCAATAGGGTAGGAATCATCAAGACACCAAACCAGCCAATATAAAGACGGTTTTCGGTGCTAGTGATCCAATCGCAAAAACGATTCCATAGGCTTGCGCTTTCGCGTCTTTCTAGAATTGCGGTCATGGTTAGAACTTGGTTTATTTAATCATTAGAAGCTCCCAAGCATATACGCTTGTTGTTAAACAGTATAACATGATTCATATCTGTATGTCAACCAATATTTTTAATTTATTTATGAATCAAATAAGATTATCTATAATATAGTAGAGTCTATAGAACCCTATTGATCTGGGTTGCCCGGGACTTGAACCCGGAACTCGTCGGATGGAGTGGATTATCTACTCCTTATCATTTATTTAAATGAGTAAGAAATCTCTCCCCAAACCGTGCTTGCAATTTTCATTGCACACGGCTTTCTCAATATATTAATTTATAAATCATTTGGATTCCCGGGTGTAAAAAGCCCATAGTGAGTTAATTGATCTAATAAGCATTTCATTGGTCAAATCATTTTTCTATTTGTTTATTATGTATCTTTTGCCAGTAATTAACCAGGAGATTTATCTGGATAATATCTGAATTCCAATTTCGTTCTCTCTGTGAACAAGTCTTTGAAAAGGACGAATAAATGAATTCTCGTTCCTTTGAGAACGATTTTGTGAAGAGTTCCGAACCTGATTCTTCCCGAACTACACGTATCGTACTTTTATGTTTACAAGCTAAAGTTTTAGCACATGGAAGTAGAAGTATATACTTTATATAATATAAACCATCTTTATTAATGGATCCACTGTAGTAATGAAAAATATTTCTACACATTCGATCGAATCGATCGAGGATATCATCATCTGATAGATTGGTCCAGGACAATCTACTAATTGGCTGCCCTGAGATGTCACAGAACCTTTCTTTAGTCAAATATAAAAGAATTGATCTAATCGGAGCTATTGGATTAAATTCATTGGCAATGATATCGCTAATCAATAAATCATCTAGCATTTTGGTCCTAACCACGAGAGTTTTCATTTTAAAACTCAGAAAATGACCTAAAAAATAAAAATAAATCTTGGATAGTTCCAGAATACATACCCTATACGGTTGAGACCAAAGATGGAAATAATATTGCCAAAAATTAAACAGATGATATCTACATCTTTTCACTTGAAGGTGAGTACCTTTTAGAGCTATAAGGGATCTTTCTCCATATCTAACATAGTATATGAAAGGATACTTCAACAACCAGATCCTTTTCGTTGAAATTTTGACCGGAAATATGACAATATGTTTGATCTTTTTATCAAAATGAGTTCGATCGGGAAAAGATCCATACAACAACGATCGTGAATGATAAAATTGTTTCAGAAGCGAAACTAAAAAGGATTCACATTCATATACATAAGAATTCCACAGGAACAGGGAGAACCTCCTATTCTCCCTCGGTGGAACCAGAGCTTTCTGCAAATTTTCTGCACTAAAACTATTTCTCCATTCGTGTAGAATGGATCGTAATAGATGCAAAGAAGGAGCATCTCGGATCCAGCGACGAAAAGTCCGAACCAAAATTTCCGGATGAATCGAGTAGGGTACTCGTATATCTGATACATAATTGGAATATGGGAATTTATCCTCCATAAGGGTAAATATGCAATGGATTGATCGGATACTCTTCCATCCATCCATTCCTTCTATAAAATGTTTTGATTGCATTGCCAATGAAACTTCCAAGATAACTGTCAAACCTTCTAGTACCAATTCAGAATAAGAGTTCCTATTGCGATTAATAAATCGATTTGGATCACAATTCCTGAATAAACCAATTGAATTTGAATCATTTTGTTGACGTATCCGACGAATCAAACGCTTTACAGTTGGGAAACTAAAAAAATTAGAAATTGAAAGTTCCGTCGGTTCGGAGGAACTCGATTTATCTAAATAAAGATCATGAGCAATTGTGTAAAGATCTTCTCGAAAAAAAAGTGGATATAAAAAGCATTGTTGCCAAGATTTATGCTTGTTTCCATATCTTTGGAACTCATCCATTTTAAGAAAAACCCGGGCCCTAAAATAACCTCTTGGATTATGAAATTACATGGTGCGATTTAGTCGGGAAAGAATAGAGAATCCTATCTGAATATTCTCTTTACAAGAAATATTCATTCGTCATGAGGAAGAACGAAAATGTTTTATCTTGGCAGTCCGATCGCTCTCCTGACTCAGCGAAGAAATTTCGCTGGTCAGTACACTATTTCTCTTACACATTTGTCTTTGAGTACTTAGGATTCATTGCGGGTGTAGAAATCCCTGATCTAATACAGGGAAAAACTCCCCCTATCGGTTACTAAAGTGCTCTTAACTTCTGATTAGTAAAAGGAATTCCTCGTTCAAATGAGGAACAGAAGCTCGGTCTTCTGGTTTTTCTTTATGATTCAAGCCATCTAGCTTTCTCCATTGACTCACTCAACTTAATCGTGTGTTGATTCGATCTTATTCCATAATACATTTGGATTTGTTCAAATAACATATATTATACATCGCTGTATAGAATATACATATTCTCATACATTTGATTCCTTGGTAAAATACGCTTCTGATCAAATAAGATTTAATAAATCAAGTCAAGATTGTTAGACCGACATGCTGCTTTTTCCATTTATTATTCTTTTCAGGATCAGTCGTAGTCTTACTAACTTTACCGACGGTATGGACGAATTTTTTACTTCATCCGAACGTGTAAAAGACCTTAGTCGCACTTAAAAGCCGAGTACTCTACCATTGAGTTAACAACCCTTATTTGCTATTTGGAGAGATACAATAGAAGTAGAATATTAAATTATACCGTATGAATAAACTTATATGATATTTGAACAATCGTTGTCAGGAATAAATAGAATCTATTGACAAATAGAGGATAAAGGATCTAGAATTTATCCTCTACAATTTCTAGAATCAAATAACTTAATCTATAGATTAAGTTATTTATGATCCGTCAAACGAATTCACGATGATTAAAAAAAGAATCGTGATTCAAAAAATAATGAATGGTGGACCTAATAAATAGAATGTATTCTATTTATTATTAATTCTATTGGCACAATGCGCTATTGTCAATCCCAATATGTTGGAATAGACACTTTTTTTCTTTAATTGTTGGATTGGCACTACATTAAGACGAAAATAATTATATTAGACACACTAATAGAATAGAGGATCATACGCTTATCTATGAATGATAGTAACAAAAAAACAAAATTAAATTATATTATTCGTTAAAAATTAGAATTTTTCTAATTTATCAAAAATTCTATTAAACTTCCAAGTTTTCCATAGGAAGTTAGTTCCTTATTTCATTTGATTCGGTTCTTTCATACATTACATGTTTTATCATTCTCGGTTGAACGACTCAAATCTTTATTATTTCCATATCCAAAACTGAAAATTTCTAAGCTGCCTACGTATATAGCGTCGCAGGGCATTAATATACATGAAATTTGCATATAATAAGAGGAAAAAAAAAGGATAATAAGAAAACAACCATGACACGAAACTTGAATAATATAGAAATCTCATGTAATTTAAATTTATTGAGAAATTTATTGGACCTAGACGTAGTCGCATGACTTATCTCCCCTTTTTTTATTATTTTTATTAATTAAAAAGCGTGTTTAAAACGAAACATTTTTGCCCTCAGAAAAATACCATGAACAGTTCCTGTAGGTTGAGCTCCTAATTCGAGGAAATTTACAATAGTAACATAAAATAAGCGGGTTTCATACTTATTCATTGGATCATAAAATAAAGACCGAATTCCTGGATAGCTCTTCCTTTTCTTCGAGACTTAGCATCAATTGCTACAATTCGATAGGTAACTCATTGAGTTAGATCGACAAAAGAACCCCCCCCTCTAAAACATACATTTCGCTATTCTCTTTTCCACGTTCAGCAATAGAACTGATTAATCTTTGTAGAATTGGGATCTAGTTTTTCCCAAAATTGATCTGATCATTTTTTTAACTCGATGTAGACTTACAAAATAATTATAGCTCATTTAGAACATTTACACTAACCCTAGATTCTATCCCCTAATTTATATCTCCTTTCTGGTTAAACTCCGCATATCTTTTTAAGGAGATAAATGTTGAGCTAAGAGCATCTTCGAATCGAAAATGGCAGATGTCATAATACACAGAACCAATCATGTCGTTCAAGTCGAACGTTGCTTTCTACCACATCGTTTTAGACAGACAAATTATTATAATAATTATAATAAAGGTAGGTATCTGATCCAAAATCGATATGTAATTATGAATAGTCATGAATTCATACATTTTTGTAATAACATCAGTTCATTATCCTAGCTAGCTATTGAACGCTTCTTTAGATGCGTACATTACTTCGACAGTAATGGTTTCAATGCCCTTTTGTCGTGCTAATTTCTCAGTATTTATTTTTACCTTTTCTCTAACAAAACGGGGGATTTTACTTAATTCTAGTCGACTTTCAGGATTCCAAATTAGGCCTGTATCCGTGGATAATGATTTAGTTATTACTTCTTTAGTATCATGCCCACCAAAAATATCTAGAAGATGGTCCTCCATACCCAAAGCAAATGAGTTATAAACTAGATCAGCTATTTGATTAGTACCTTCGTAACCTAGGAAGGGTCGGTATCCCAAGGGAAAATTTTGTATATGAACTGGTGCAGAAATAACTCCACAAGGAATATCAAGACGTTTACCAATATGACGTTCCATTTGAGTACCAAATATTGCAGATGGTTCCATCTGAGCGATCATATCTCCTACTTCAGCATGATCATCTGTGATAAGTATTTCATCACAGAAACCTTGAATTTGCTCTTTGAACCATTCCGCATCGTGTTTGCAATAAGTACCCGAACAACTAACACGAATTCCCATTTCTCGAGCAAGTATCTTAGTTATTGAAGCAGCATGAGTTGCATCACCAAAAACGACTGTTTCTTTCCCCGTCAAATTCTGACAATCAATAGATCTTGAAAACCAAGCAGCTTGGGAAACAAATCGAGTTTGTCCGTCGATATAATGTTCATAATCAACTCTTTTAATCGATGAACTAAGAGTTAAGGTATTCACATTTTTTTGAATTTGGCGGATCCACTCAGCCATATCCACAGCCCCCATGGGGGCTGTGGATATGTAAGGCATTCCATATTCTTTATTCAAATACATCGCTGTCATTAAGCCCACTTCACGATAAGGAATTAGATTGAACCAAGCTTTTGGTAAATTTTTAAGATCTTCTACAGATCCTCCTTCAGGAATTATTTGATTAATTCCGATGTCCAGATCTCGTAACAAACGTCTCAACTCACGACAATCGTGTTGATTATGAAAACCCAATGTAAAAATTCCAATTATATTGACAGAAGGCGCATTTGTCAGGAATTGATCCAATTTTTCTTGTCTATAGCATCTATCTAATCTATCTAAATAATATCGAACTACCTGTTCCAAAGTTCTATCCGCTGCCTGAATTTCATTCACTTGATAATGATCCACATCCGCAAAAATGACGTTGGAATCAGAAATTATGGATGCTCTATACACAAAGTTTTGTAAATCCTCTTGCAAAATACTAGAGGTACATGTAGGTGTCAATATAATAAGATCGGGACGTTCCTCCTTATCTTTCCGGAGAATATTATCCACAACTCTTTCTTGAGATCCATGTGCTAATACATGACGATCTACTATGCTAGAACTTGCAGCAGTAAAATCTCTTTCGCGTTCTAACATAGAACGCATTACATTAAAATAATCATCTCCTAGAGGAGCATGCATAATGGCATGCACATTTTTGAAGGAACTAGCTACTCGTAGAGTTCCAATATGAGCAGGACCAGCATACATCCAATAGGCTAATTTCATAAATTATAAATTAGCCTTTTTAAAATTTGATTTGTGTTCCTATCCTACACCACAAAAATATACCTTTCCATATTTATGCCTTATTATATTTCCCTTCCATAAGTATAGTCTATGAAATGATGAGAAATAAGAAAAAAGTATAAATTAAAATGGATTTACCATTCTTATTTATTTTAAATATTACTATTTGTCCCATCTGGGACGAAAGGATTCGAACCTTCGCAATAACAGGACCAAAACCTGTTGCCTTACCGCTTGGCCACGCCCCATTCTTATATGAATGCTGCATATAAGATCCTATATCTTGTTTATATATTCAAACAAGGTTCCATTCTAATCTGAATTGTATTATTCTTGTATTATTCTTATTAGATTGGAATATCGATTGTATATTTATTTAATAGCTTCGATTTCGAAGAGATCTCTGAATTTCACACCAATAAGGACGTGGTTACATCCTCCATTGATGTAAGCCTGCTTAGCTCAGAGGTTAGAGCATCGCACTTGTAATGCGACGGTCATCGGTTCGATCCCGATAGAAGGCTCTTTTTCATTCTTTTCATTATTAAGCATGTTTTGTTAGGATCTATAAAATAGGGAGAAGACTCTTCCTTTTATGATCGTCAGTCCACCGAGTCTATCATGGCATAATATGTTTCTGTTTCAACTAGAAACGAAATGAATGATTGGAACATATTTTATTGGACCTCTCCAATACAAAATGAAAATAAAAAGTGCCGTTCTCTATATAAAATATATTATTTCATTATTCGTACTGTTTATACTATTCCTCTTTCCAGCATTATTTGTTCATTTTGTGTCGTGAAATAAGGAGTTTTTATGTCCCGTTATCGCGGACCTCGTTTAAAAATAATAAATCGTCTAAAAACTTTACCAGGACTCAGTAAGAAAAAACCCAACAGAATTGAAGAGCCTAGGACGAAAAAACATCATAAATCTCCTAAACCTTCTAAATATCCTATCCGCCTAAAAGAAAAACAAAGAGTACGTTTTCATTACGGACTTACAGAGCGACAATTACTTCAATATGCTCGTATTGCTAGAAGATCCAAGGGATCAACGGGTCAGGTGCTATTGCAATTACTTGAAATGCGTTTGGATAACATTATTTTTCGATTGGGAATGGCGCTTACCATTCCTGGAGCCAGACAATTAGTAAGCCATAGACATATCCTGGTCAATGATCGTATAGTAGATATACCAAGTTATCGTTGCAAACCCCAAGATTTAATTTCTATAAAAGATCAACAAAGATCGATAAATATAATTAATAACAATATAGATCTTTCCCAGAGGGATAAAATGAGGGTACCAAACCATTTGAATCTTTTAAAAAAAAAGTCACAATATATTGGATTAGTTAAAAAAATAATAGATAGTAAACGAATCAGTTTGAAGATTAATGAATTGTTAGTCGTAGAATATTATTCCTGTCGAATTTAAATTGAGAATGAAAAGGAGGGATTCGATTCATGCACATCTGTCTCTCTGTACGTTACATAACAATGTGATTTTCCTTTCCCATACCAATATTTGTTTTATTTACTTTATTTCCTCTGTCACGTAAATACAACGTGGTTGCGGGATGATGAGATCATCCTATTGAGTGGGTTGGGAGAAAACGATAGAAAGAATAAGTTATAATATACGGAATATTTACGATCAGAAGGAAATCCATTTAATTATGCTATTGTGCGTCGGAAAATCATTTTATTCATGGGATCATTTCTATATGAGGAATGAAGGAAATTCTAAAATTTATAATTGACTATGCCTAGATCTCAGAGAAATGACAATTTTATCGATAAGACCTTCACAATTGTAGCGGATATCTTATTGCAAATAATCCCAATGGCTTCAGGGGAAAAAGAGGCATTCACCTATTACAGAGATGGTGTGATTTGATACTTTTTTTTTTATTTCTGTCTTTATCGTTTCAGGGAATGGCGGAATATTGAGTCAATGAAAACTTACGCTTAGTGAAAGTGAGTGAAATAGAACAATTCTTTCTGTCGTGTATCCCCGATTGATGCAGCCTTAGATACTTTTATCTTCTGATATTACTAGTATCAAGCGAAAGGTTAAACCTATGTGTGTAATAGGTTCTAATGGTCAAACCTATCTGATAGGCACGCATAGGGGAAAAAGCACTACGTGTGGGAATCGACAACACAAACGCTTCGTTATCATAAACATGACCCTTTAAGGGCTAGTGAAAATGGTTGAGACAACAAACATCCATCTCGTTTGTACTTCGGATACCGTTAGAACCATCGGAGATTGTTGAAGTGAATAATCCCCGTATAAATACAATGCGTTAAGGACAAAGAAAGTGTTGGAGGTTCTGTTTTTAAGTGCTAAAATCCTTGGTATTAAAAAAAGAGTCTTTGCAAGAAGGATGGCTAGAGATTAATAAGAAATACACTAGCTCCTGTTAATTCATAATATGGGCTAAGACCGATTCAACGGATTACTTTCCTTATCCTTATTATGTAAAAAAAGGAGGAGCCGTATGAGGTTAAAATCTCATGTACGGTTTTGGAACGGAGATCATTTCAATTGAATGAACGACCGTAACGGATGTCAGCTCAATCCGAAGGGGAATATGCGGAAGCTTTACAAAATTATTATGAAGCCATGCGATTGGAAATCGACCCTTACGACCGAAGTTACATACTATATAATATAGGTCTTATCCACACGAGTAATGGGGAACATACTAAAGCTTTGGAATATTATTTCCAGGCATTAGAACGAAACCCGTCTTTACCACAAGCTCTTAATAATACGGCCTTGATCTGTCATTACGTGCGGCTATCTGTACTATAGAATGAATTCGTTTAGAACTACGGAGAAGAACAAAAGAAGAGACTTTCTACATATGCATCGTCCAAAGGACGGTTTTTATCAGCTGTAGTAAAAAGAATATCCCTCATAGGAGCCCAAATATGAATGGATAAATAGAGCCTCAATATTCCATGGATAAAAAATAATTTAATCATTTAAATTGATGGGGAAAGCACCATAAAGATCAATTATTGAAAGTTGGGACTGATACGATCAAATCTGCTCACTGACAAATTAACTTATGTAATATAGTTGATTTACTAGGCTATTGAGCAACGGTGTAGCATCAGATCCTAAAGATGTTAAGTACTCTCCTACAAGTTGCAGATGGAAAGTACTATTCGAAATTTCTATACAGAACATAGATAGTTACCCCTTAAAAAGACTTCTATCCGGATAATCTGAAGTAGATCTCGTTGTTTCTATATTCATCTTTATGAGGGTGGGAGAAAAGATAAAACCTGATCATTTATCGAAAGTATCGAAAGTGAAGTTTGAAACTCATGTCATTGACCCTTTCTGTTATTTCGGTTAACCTGAACTTATTCCCTATCTTCTAGTTTGGAAGTTTGGGTAAAGGACTAAAAAATAGTGAATTGAGCCGTATGAGGTGGGAAACTCTCAAGTACGGTTCTAAGGGAAGAAGACTTTTCTAAGTTGACCTATCCCGACCGAGGAGAACAGGCCATTCGACAAGGAGATCCTGAAATTGCGGAGGTTTGGTTCGATCAAGCTGCTGAGTATTGGAAACAAGCTATAGCGCTTGCTCCAAGCAATTATATCGAAGCACAAAATTGGTTAAAGATTACGGGACGTTTTGGAGAATGAAAATATATCGATTACCATACAATCGTCAGAATTATGAAATATTTTCTACATCCAGGATAAATTAATGTCTCATACTATTCGATCGAATTAGCTTCTCTTATTGAGTTGTCATTTTAGACATAATTATATTGACAATATAACAAAGAATACCTTTTATGGATCGTTAATGAAAGGGATCTTTTGAATAGGGTTAAATCCCGTCCGGAGATATAAATATTGATTTATTAAAGATCTATTAATATTTTGAATAATTCAAAACTTTTGTGATTAATAAATGTGATCTAGGACATAAATCTGGATATGAAGATAATAATGATATTACAAATTACACAATTATTTTTCCCACCCAATGAGAAAGCTTTACCATATCGTAACGGTCCATTGAGCACCTGTGGGATATGTCATAATAAATTGGAACACCTGCCTCAGAGCGACTTCCGTATAATAGTCGCTCCAGTCCTGAACTAGGAAATAAAGAGAGGAACGAGTTGAAAACATATAAATTCGTTTGGCGGGTTTTTTCTCATGTCTCGTCTGGAAAGAGGAGAACTCAATGATCATTCGTTCACCGGAACCAGAAGTAAAGATTGTTGTGGAGAGGGATCCTATTAAAACATCTTTTGAAAAATGGGCTAAACCCGGTCATTTCTCAAAGACACTATCTAAGGGACCTAATACTACCACTTGGATCTGGAACCTACATGCTGATGCTCACGATTTTGATAGCCATACTAATGATTTGGAAGAGATCTCTCGCAAAGTATTTAGTGCTCATTTTGGTCAACTAGCCGTCATATTTATTTGGCTAAGTGGGATGTATTTTCACGGCGCTCGTTTCTCCAATTATGAAGCATGGCTGGGTGATCCTACTCATATCAAACCTAGTGCTCAGGTAGTTTGGCCAATAGTAGGTCAAGAAATTTTGAATGGAGATGTAGGTGGAGGTTTTCGAGGAATACAAATAACCTCTGGATTCTTCCAGATTTGGCGAGCATCCGGAATAACTAGTGAATTACAACTTTACTGCACCGCAATTGGTGCATTGATCTTTGCAGCGTTAATGCTTTTTGCTGGTTGGTTTCATTATCACAAAGCTGCTCCAAAATTGACTTGGTTCCAAGATGTAGAATCAATGTTGAACCACCATTTATCAGGGTTATTAGGACTTGGGTCTCTATCTTGGGCAGGACACCAAGTACACGTTTCTTTACCTATTAACCAACTCCTAGATGCTGGAGTGGACCCTAAAGAGATACCACTTCCTCATGAATTTATTTCAAATCGTGAGCTTTTAGCTCAACTTTATCCCAGTTTTGCTGAGGGGTTGACCCCATTTTTCACCCTAAATTGGTCGAAATATTCAGAATTTTTGACTTTTCGTGGAGGACTAAATCCGGTAACGGGGGGTCTATGGCTGACCGATACTGCACATCACCATTTGGCTATTGCAGTTCTCTTTCTGATTGCTGGTCATATGTATAGGACTAATTGGGGTATTGGCCATAACCTCAAGGAAATTTTGGAAGCTCATAAAGGTCCATTTACAGGGGAGGGTCATAGAGGTCTTTACGAGATCTTAACCACCTCATGGCATGCTCAATTAGCTCTTAACCTAGCTATGTTAGGTTCTTTAACTATTGTCGTAGCTCACCACATGTATTCTATGCCCCCCTATCCGTATCTAGCTATTGACTATGGTACCCAACTCTCTCTGTTCACGCACCACATGTGGATTGGTGGATTTCTCATAGTTGGCGCTGCTGCACATGCAGCTATTTTTATGGTAAGAGACTATGACCCGACTACTCAATACAACAATCTTTTGGATCGTGTTTTGAGACATCGTGATACAATTGTATCACATCTCAACTGGGCATGTATATTCTTAGGCTTCCATAGTTTTGGTCTGTATATTCATAATGATACTATGAGTGCTTTAGGACGTCCTCAAGATATGTTTTCAGATACTGCTATACAATTACAACCTATCTTTGCTCAATGGATACAAAATACTCATGCCTCGGCTCCTAGTTTGACAGCTCCTGATGCAACAGCAAGCACCAGCTTAACCTGGGGAGGTGGTGATTTGGTAGCAGTAGGTGCCAAAGTGGCTTTGTTACCTATTCCATTAGGAACTGCAGATTTTTTAGTGCACCATATTCATGCATTTACTATCCATGTGACTGTACTAATACTACTTAAGGGTGTCTTATTTGCCCGTAGCTCTCGTTTAATACCTGATAAAGTAAATCTTGGTTTTCGTTTTCCCTGCGATGGGCCTGGGAGAGGAGGAACATGTCAAGTATCTGCCTGGGATCATGTCTTCCTAGGTTTATTTTGGATGTACAATGCAATTTCGGTAGTAATATTCCATTTCAGCTGGAAAATGCAGTCCGATGTTTGGGGTAGTATAAGTGATCAGGGAGTAGTAACTCATATTACAGGAGGCAACTTTGCACAGAGTTCCATTACAATTAACGGGTGGCTCCGTGACTTTCTATGGGCACAAGCCTCTCAAGTAATCCAATCTTACGGTTCTTCATTATCTGCATATGGTCTTTTATTTTTAGGTGCTCATTTCGTTTGGGCCTTTAGTCTAATGTTCCTATTCAGTGGTCGTGGGTATTGGCAAGAACTGATTGAATCTATTGTTTGGGCCCATAACAAATTAAAGGTTGCTCCTGCTATCCAGCCCAGAGCCTTGAGTATTGTCCAAGGACGTGCTGTAGGAGTAACTCATTACCTTCTGGGTGGAATCGCCACAACATGGGCGTTCTTCCTAGCAAGAATTATTGCAGTAGGATAATGGCTAGGAGGATTTGAAAAGCATTATGGCATCAAGATTTCCAAAGTTCAGCCAAGGCTTGGCCCAGGACCCAACTACTCGTCGTATTTGGTTTGGTATTGCTACTGCACATGACTTTGAAAGTCATGATGATATTACCGAAGAACGCCTTTATCAGAAGATTTTTGCTTCTCACTTTGGTCAGTTAGCTATAATCTTTTTGTGGACCTCTGGTAATTTATTCCACGTGGCTTGGCAAGGCAATTTCGAAGCATGGGTCCACGACCCCTTACATGTAAGACCTATTGCTCATGCAATTTGGGATCCTCATTTTGGTCAACCGGCCGTAGAAGCCTTTACCCGAGGAGGCGCCCCCGGTCCGGTCAATATTGCTTATTCTGGTGTTTATCAGTGGTGGTATACAATTGGCTTACGCACTAATGAAGATCTTTATACCGGAGCTCTTTTCTTGCTATTTCTTTCTTCTATCTTTTTAATAGCGGGTCGGTTGCATTTACAACCTCAATGGAAACCAAGTGTTTCATGGTTTAAAAATGCCGAATCTCGTCTCAATCATCATTTGTCTGGGCTCTTCGGAGTCAGTTCTTTGGCTTGGACGGGACATTTAATTCATGTCGCTATTCCTGAATCAAGGGGGGAACACATAAGATGGGATAATTTCTTGAATGTATTACCGTATCCCCAAGGTTTAGAACCACTTTTTACAGGTCAGTGGAATCTTTATGCTCAAAATCCTGATTCTAGTAATCATTTTTTTGGTACCTCTCAAGGGGCGGGAACTGCGATCCTAACTCTTCTTGGAGGATTCCACCCACAAACTCAAAGTTTATGGCTAACTGATATTGCTCATCATCATTTAGCTATTGCATTTGTCTTTTTTATTGCTGGTCATATGTATAGAACCAACTTTGGGATCGGACACAGTATAAAAGATATTTTAGAAGCACATATTCCTCCGGGAGGCCTATTAGGCCGCGGACATAAGGGTCTTTATAACACAATAAATAATTCTCTTCATTTTCAATTAGGTCTTGCTCTAGCTTCTTTGGGAGTTATAACTTCCTTGGTAGCTCAACACATGTATTCTTTACCCGCCTATGCATTCATAGCACAAGACTTCACTACCCAAGCTGCATTGTATACTCATCATCAATACATTGCCGGATTCATTATGACAGGGGCGTTTGCTCATGGAGCTATATTCCTCATTAGGGATTATAATCCAGAACAGAATAAGGATAATGTATTGGCGAGAATGTTGGAGCATAAGGAAGCTATAATATCTCATTTGAGTTGGGCTAGTTTATTCCTAGGTTTTCATACCTTGGGACTTTATGTTCATAACGATGTTATGCTTGCTTTTGGTACTCCAGAAAAACAGATCTTGATCGAGCCTATATTTGCTCAGTGGATACAATCTGCTCATGGTAAGACTTTATATGGTTTTGATGTACTCTTATCTTCAGCAAATGATCCAGCATTCAATGCTGGTAAAAGCATATGGTTACCTGGTTGGTTGAATGCTATTAACGATAATAAAAATTCACTGTTCTTAACAATTGGTCCTGGAGACTTTTTGGTTCATCATGCTATTGCTCTAGGTTTGCATACAACTACATTGATTTTAGTAAAAGGTGCTTTAGATGCGCGTGGTTCCAAGTTAATGCCTGATAAGAAAGATTTTGGTTATAGTTTTCCTTGCGATGGTCCGGGACGGGGTGGTACTTGCGATATTTCGGCCTGGGATGCTTTTTATTTGGCAGTTTTTTGGATGTTGAATACCATTGGATGGGTTACTTTCTATTGGCATTGGAAGCATATCACCTTATGGCAGGGGAATGTTGCGCAATTTAATGAATCTTCCACTTATTTAATGGGATGGTCAAGAGATTATCTTTGGTTAAACTCTTCACAACTTATTAATGGATACAATCCTTTTGGTATGAACAGTTTATCTGTCTGGGCGTGGATGTTCTTATTCGGGCATCTTGTTTGGGCTACTGGATTTATGTTTCTTATTTCCTGGCGTGGATATTGGCAGGAACTTATTGAAACTCTCGCATGGGCCCATGAACGCACACCTTTGGCCAATTTAGTTCGATGGAGGGACAAGCCGGTAGCTCTTTCCATCGTTCAAGCACGATTAGTTGGATTAGCTCACTTTTCCGTAGGTTATATATTTACCTATGCAGCTTTCTTAATTGCCTCTACATCAGGCAAATTTGGTTAATTCTTTAAAATTTGAGGAGATATATAGATTATAAATCTAATCTCTCTGTATTTAAAATAAGGAGTAATACACGTAATACTTATCCATCTAAAATTTGATCTATATTTTGTTTTGATTCCTCGATAAAAATTGACTGAATAATTATGGCAAGAAAAAGTCTCATTGAAAGAGAGAAAAAGAAACAAAGATTGGAAAGGAAATATAATTTCCTTCGTCAATCTTTGAAAAAAGAGATGAGCGAAGTATCATCATTAGATGATAAAATTAAAATTTATATAAAATTACAATCTTCACCACGTAATAGTGCACCTACACGTCTTCGTCGACGTTGTTTGACGACTGGAAGCCCTAGAGCTAACTATCGAGATTTTGAGTTGTCCGGATATATAATCCGTGAGATGGCTCACGCATGTTTGTTGGCTGGGGTAACAAAATCGAGTTGGTAGGAGGAAAAAAAGATTCGTTCTTTAAGGTTATTGTGATGATAGAAAAGTCCTTCCCTATATAGGGAGGGATAATATCATTTCTCAGGGGTTGCTCAATACACCTATTTTTTGCTATTATAGCAAAGGTCATATGAAAGGATAGCGCGGAGTAGAGCAGTTTGGTAGCTCGCAAGGCTCATAACCTTGAAGTCACGGGTTCAAATCCCGTCTCCGCTAAAAATACAATAAGCTTTTTCTCCATTCTTAATTCCCTGGAGAATGGTTTGATAAACCAGGAAAAGATATGACCAAACCAATAATTATTCCTTGTTAGGATTTCATCCTCCAGATGGGCGGGTAGCGGGAATCGAACCCGCATCTTATCCTTGGCAAGAATAAATTTTATCCATTAAACAATACCCGCATTTGACTCGTTATAGGGATAATATAATATATATCCCTATATATTACCACTTCTATGTGGGTACATACTTTATGATTATAAGTATGATGATTAATACTACCAATAATAAAATAAACCCTCCCAAGAACACTTTAATTTAGTTTCTTGGTATTTTTAGGAAATGCCCTTGCGAACTATTAATGCCCTACGGAAAGGGGAGGGAGGGTTTCAACCCAAAAGATCTTAAAACATATCTAAGATATAAAAGAATTCAGAATACCTACTAAAAAGACTGATCCAATCCATAATGATATTCCTGAAAATAGCACATTTTTGCTACTTGACCAACCAGTAGGAGAGGCAAGTGCGACAGGTACACCAATCACTAGGAGAAATGAAATTGCAATTAATGCAAACACAGACGATTGGAAAGCAATAGTCATTGTTGTGATCTTAAAAGCTTTCAACAGATTCAATAGACTATACCATTCGATCCCCATCCGGTCAAATTCTGCATCAAATGCACTACGGATTTTCATTGATCATAATTGAATTAATTATTATCTGTCGGAGTAAAATAGGACCAGTTGGCCTCGTCCGGGAGAGATGGCCGAGTGGTTGATGGCTCCGGTCTTGAAAACCGGTATAGTTTTAAAAACTATCGAGGGTTCGAATCCCTCTCTCTCCTTTTGTTCGATTAAACAATCGATCTTATCAGATCAGTAGCAAAAAAAGGCTCGGCTATATAGCCGAGCAATAAGGACTCAGTTGGAAAAAAATAGCGAAGGATCCCGCTATCCCGTCTCCCAACATGGTAAATGAAAAGAAATTAGATGAATTATGATTTTATCTAGTTTATTTTATCGTTTAATTAAGAGGGGTCATGGAAAGAACAGGTTCAAAATCACGATCAATTCCTTTCTCAAATCCTGCTGCAGCTGCGCGAGCTCTTCCTGCATGCCACAAATGACCCACGAAAAAGAAAAATCCTAGAACAAAATGAGAGGTGGCTAACCAACTTCGGGGTGATACATAATTCACCGCATTAATCTCGGTAGCTACACCACCCACAGAATTTAAAGAACCTAAAGGAGCATGAGTCATATATTCCGCTGAACGTCGTTCTTGCCAGGGTTGTATGTCCTTTTTCAACTTACTTAGGTCCAAACCATTAGGACCCCTTAGAGGTTCCAACCAGGGAGCACGAAGATCCCAAAAACGCATTGTTTCTCCTCCGAAGATAATTTCTCCAGTAGGAGAACGCATTAGATATTTACCTAAACCAGTAGGCCCCTGGGCAGACCCTACACTAGCTCCAAGACGTTGATCTCTAACTAGAAAAGTAAATGCTTGAGCTTGAGACGCCTCTGGGCCGGTTGGCCCATAGAATTCACTGGGATAAGCTGTATTGTTAAACCAAACAAAACAACAAGCAATAAAACCAAAGATAGAAAGAGCAGCTAAACTATAGGACAAGTAGGCTTCTCCTGACCATACAAACGCACGACGAGCCCATGCAAAAGGTTTTGTTAAGATGTGCCAGATACCACCGAAAATACAAATGGAACCTAACCATACATGTCCTCCGATTATATCTTCTAGATTGTCCACGCTAACAATCCATCCCTCTCCTCCAAAAGGAGACTTGAGCAAATAACCAAATATAGCAACTGGGTTAAGCGTAAGGTTCATAATTTTTCTTACATCTCCACCGCCAGGAGCCCAGGTATCATATATGCCACCAAAATACAAAGCCTTGAAGACTAGAAGAAAAGCACCAACACCTAGCAAAATTAAGTGAATACCTAAAATTGTAGTCATTTTATTTCTATCTTTCCAGACATAACCAAAAAATGGAAAAGATTCTTCTAAAGTTTCGGGTCCGATTAGTGCGTGATAAATACCACCAAAACCTAAAACTGCAGAAGAAATTAAGTGAAGTACCCCAGATACAAAATAGGGAAAAGTGTCCACAATTTCCCCACCAGGACCGACTCCCCATCCTAAAGTAGCTAGATGGGGAAGTAAAATCAATCCTTGTTCATACATAGGCTTTTCCGATACAAAATGAGCCACTTCAAATAGATTCATTGCTCCAGCCCAGAATACAATTAATCCGGCATGAGCCACGTGAGCCCCAAGTAATTTGCCTGACAAATTGATAAGTCGGGCATTACCAGCCCACCAAGCGAAACCAGTAGTTTCTTGGTCACGACCAGCTAAAGATAGAGTTCCATTAAAGAGCGTTTCCACGGGGTAGAACCTCCTCAGGGAATATAAGGTTTTCATGAGGCTGATCTTGAGCCGCCATCCAAGCACGAATACCTTCGTTCAAGAGAATATTTTTTGTGTAGAAAGTTTCAAATTCAGGATCTTCTGCCGCACGAATCTCCTGAGAAACAAAGTCATAGGCACGTAAGTTTAGAGCTAGACCAACTACTCCAATGGCACTCATCCATAAACCGGTCACTGGCACAAATAACATGAAGAAATGTAACCAACGTTTATTGGAAAAAGCAACCCCAAAAATTTGGGACCAGAAACGGTTAGCAGTTACCATAGAATAAGTCTCTTCAGCTTGAGTTGGGTTAAAAGCACGGAACGTATTTGCACCATCACCGTCTTCGAATAAAGTATTTTCCACGGTAGCACCGTGAATAGCACATAGAAGAGCAGCACCCAATACTCCGGCAACTCCCATCATATGAAATGGATTCAAGGTCCAATTATGAAAACCTTGAAAAAAGAGGATAAATCGGAAAATAGCCGCTACACCAAAACTAGGTGCAAAAAACCAACCAGACTGGCCTAATGGATAGATCAAGAATACAGAAACAAAAACAGCAATCGGAGCAGAGAACGCAATTGCATTATAAGGTCGCAATTGTACAGATCGAGCAAGTTCAAATTGGCGTAACATGAAGCCTATTAGACCAAAAGCACCATGAAGAGCAACGAAAGTCCATAGACCACCTAATTGGCACCAACGAGTAAAATCTCCTTGTGCTTCAGGACCCCATAATAGCAGCAAAGAATGTGCTAAACTATTAGCAGGCGTAGAAACTGCGGCAGTTAAAAAATTACAACCTTCCAAATACGAACTGGCCAATCCATGAGTATACCATGAAGTCACAAAGGTTGTACCCGTGAACCATCCACCTAGGGCAAAATAAGCACAAGGAAAAAGCAATAGACCAGACCAACCCACAAAAACAAAACGGTCTCTGCGTAGCCAGTCATCCATAGTATCAAATAAAGTTTGTTCCTCTTTGGAAGACTTTCCAAGGGCTATAGTCATAGTAATCCTCCTATTTAACTATTCCGACCTTTTCCGAACACCCTATCTGATAAAATCAAAAGGTATACGCTGGTTTGTCTATCTATGGATAATTTTTCATACATCATATCCCTTTCAACAAATTATTAATTGGGTTCCGAACATTTCTTGTTGGCACAGATATTATCCGCTAAACTGAACCAATGCAATATAGGTAAATGCATGATGTTGTTTCTATTCAGTTTATTTCTGATCCTCAAATTACCTTCTGAATGGAATAAATATAAGAAGAACAACTGATGGAAAAGCAAATTAGCTTTTCTGTTCTTCCTCCCTGGTAATAACCAAATAACATTAACCACATCTATTCCATTCAATATTAGATGGAATAAAATAAATATTAGATGTCTTGAACCTAAATCCAAGATCAACAAAATCGATAGTAGTATTTTTATTGATTTAATAAGTCTCTATGTTTATTATTACTACATTATTCCTACGTAGTAAATAAGAACAACAAAAAGAATAATTCTAGCAGAGCTAGAGTAAATGTTTACTACATTAATATAAGAATGTTTGGTAAATCAATGATTTGAATTAGATATTAAATCAATTGGATTCTATAGATAGGAATAAACTTATGAGTTAGAGATATATGAGTTAGAGATAAAGAAATATTGACTTTCCTTTCAGACTTCCATCTACATTTTTTCCCGGAGAATAAAAGATCATAACTGTTCATTCGACAGAACATCCAATCAATAACCAAATATTAAATTAAATCATTTGAACAACTTCAAATAATTGAAAGATCCACTTTCAAAATCCCCCTCAATTTTCAATATCAGAATAGCTAATATATTCATCAGTCAATGGGTCAGGTTCACTTACTTCTCCTTCTTATTTACCTCTTTTGGGCCGAAAGAAGATACAAAATTACGAAAAGGAAATAGATTATGCCTTTTTATACTATTCCTCGTCCTATAGTAGAAAGATGAATGACTATATCTGATAAATAGTCTAGATAGCATTCTAGTTGTTCTCAATCTGCTCTATTCCGTTATACCAGATGTTGAACCTAAAATTGATAATGACAGGTATTTTTTATTGTTTTTCACAGGTTTTTTTAATTCTGTGAAAAATGAACACCGGGCGGAGCCCTTTATCGGGCTTGAACCGATGACTTACGCCTTACCATGGCGTTACTCTACCACTGAGTTAAAAGTGCTTTTGATCATGAAATGATCAATGGCTAAGTCGACTACATATCGGGTATATATTTAATTTAATAATATAAATGGATCCACATAGAATATCAATGTGAATATAGATAGATCTATATCTATGGATTTATCAATATTGTTCGAGAACCGATCCTGTTTCAATCATGTCAATTAGTACTATTGACCCATTAGGTATTCGATTGAATTCTTCGACTTTGTTATATGTTATAGAAAGGGTGAGATTTATACCCTAAAATTGTGTTGACCTATTATTAAATTCGAATTGATTAGACTGCGTGGCTTTGAGATGACTCTCTTATTGGTCTGTCTGTTTATCACTTAGATTTACGCATAAGATTGTTTCGATCTGAGGTAGAGATCGGCATCTACGATATTTCGTAAATAACAATATCCGATTGTTTGTGCCCATCTGGAAACACACACACTGTATAATAAGTGTTGGTTCAGAGGACCAAACATCTATATCGCTTCACTACGGGTTCCGCGAGCGAATCTCCGTAAACTTTGAATCAAATTAGCATTCGGTTCAAAAGAAAGGGCTATAAATTCCGTTATACATTGAATTGGGGGATCTCGTACGCAATATTGCTAGGAAGAGGCATTTTCTAAACTAAATAAAATATTTTATTTTCCATCATTGTTCCACCTTTTGATTCAACGTAATAGATATATCCGTAGCAATGCCCCAATATTTTTGGGCTTTAAACTAAAGCTATAAGGATATAAAAGCAAAGCCTCTTTTGAGTTTTGAGGCTTTATTTAATATAGAATAAATGTTTTTAAATCACTAAAAAAAAGATTATTTTTGTTTCATATTCTTGACAATTTCCTAGGGATTTTGATATTATGATAATAAGTGGGCCCCTATCGTCTAGTGGCCCAGGACATCTCTCTTTCAAGGAGGCAACGGGGATTCGATTTCCCCTAGGGGTACTATGCTAGAAAAGTCATTAGGAGACCTACCTAATAAGTATTCTAATGACTTTCCATTTTTTGTTCCTGGGTCGATGCCCGAGTGGCTAATGGGGACGGACTGTAAATCCGTTGGCAATATGCTTACGCTGGTTCAAATCCAGCTCGGCCCAATACCAACCTGAATATCATAGATTGATATTCATTGTCATCTAATCGATGACAAGGTATATATTAATACCCAATATAGAAAGAAAAGAAACGAACAGATACTTTCATAATTAAAGGAAAAGGTTAAATCTTTTATTTGACCGGCACTAATAAAAAATAAATTCCTATTAGAGAGTAATAGGTTAACTGTACCTAGTGGGATTGTAGTTCAATTGGTTAGAGTACCGCCCTGTCAAGACGGAAGTTGCGGGTTCGAGCCCCGTCAGTCCCGGTCCAATAAATTTACCAATTCTTCGGTCGATCCCCACTTCAGAGAAGTACAAAAAAGGGAAAATTGGGTAGACTAGATACATCTACTAAGGATTCTATAGATGTATCTATATCTGGTTATTTCAACAAATAACCAATTCATTGGTTAATTCTGCCAACATTTCGATGAATAACATTGAATTATCATATCCAAAATAAATCCTATTTTTTTCTTGAGATAGAAAAAAGGGTTTCGTAGATCTGTGTTAGGAAGGATAATGTAAGTATAAGTACAACCATTTTTTTAGAAACGAGAATACTGTATCTAAAAATAAAAAAGATCCCTTTTTTTAAATTATAAAATAAGGATTGGATTTTATTTGGTCTTACTATCCAAATAGTTGCCCATTTTAGGGTCATGGGCAATCGAATAATTTGAAACTATTCATTTCATATTTTTAGTTATCGGTGAGCATTACAAGACAAATCAGTGGGATTTTCACAGGGGTATCCTTTCTCCCCTTTTTTTTTTAGTTGTAGTTACCCCGACTTTTGCGCTTTTTTATGTATAATCAGATGCAAGCTTGGGCATCTTTCCCAACGGAATCAATAGAATTAAAATTAATTGTCTCTTTCTCGATGAGAAAGTTTGCATTTGCATTCCATAACTTTTGGAGTCAACTTGTGCGGCTCTAGGTCAAAATATATTACCAATATAGCCGAATAAAATTTGATTTTAAATGTTTATATTATCAACTATTGTTGAAAGTGAAAAATTTCCACTTTGCACTATCCTGATTAGTTCCATTATCATTAATAATATTAATTATTAATAATAATTCTTTTTTTTTTATAGAGGGATTCATATGGATATAGTCGATATCGCTTGGGCTGCTCTAATGGTAGTTTTTACGTTTTCTATTTCACTCGTAGTATGGGGTAGAAGTGGACTTTAATAAGACTAATAGTCTACTTCTAATTTTACTAATTGAATTGAGAACAATTATTGAGATGAAAATTTTGTATGTTTATTAATGATCTATTAATATTGAATGATCAATGATATTATCAAAATCAAATATTTATGAAATAAAATCGGATATGCATAAAGGAATGCATCCTTTACCCTCGTATTTTCGTATTTTTTTTATACGAAAATACTGGATATTTATACATATACGAAGTACTATATGTACTTTTATTTATGCTACTTTTACGTTTTCATCGAATGATTGCAAATAATACGAGTCTGTTCTCGGAACAACAGCATATGGAGCAGTGCTGCTCTCTCTCAACCATACATCCCTTTTCCATAGAAAGTATTTTATTTTTCCTGTACAGCAAAATACTTTTGCAAAGTAGGTCTGTTCAGAACTAGACCTATGTTCTGTCTACATAAAATTCCTTTTTACAAGGGCATATAATAAAATAATAAAAAGATTGTGATTAGCCTTGTTTTTACCAGGTCCTTATCCCATATTCAAGGACCCCATGGTCCAAGGGCTATTAGATCTAATAATCTAAGATCTGTGTAGAAGAAGTAGTACAAAAGAAAAGTGAAAGGAAGGTTTTTCTTTTACTTCGTACTACTTCTTTTCCAAATCAATTTCTACTCCTTAATACGACCTTTATTCCCTTTTTTTTACTGATGATCTATAACTAGAATTGATTTAGTTATCAGTAATCACTGACTTGATGATACAAGTCAATTACTTTGACTCACCGTTTTGACGTAAATGATAACTAAAAAAGCAGTAGGGACCGAAATGAACAATGCAACAGCAATAAATGCGAGGATATTTACTTCCATGATTTATTTTCCCTTCGTTTTACAATAACTCGAGATTTGATCTCATAGAGTAGAGATTAGTCTACTTTTTACCAAAACCCAAAAAGAGGAATCAGAATCCCTAGAGTATTACTTCGTATTTTTTATTCAATAAAAATTAAATAGTATAACATACTATGTTCTCTTATTCATACCGAATCTAGTAATTCGATTCCTAATTAATCCCACCGGAACTATTCATATAGTTCCATAAGTTTTACTTATTACTTATACAAGTAAATTTTATCGCTAAGTATTGGATATGCAAATATATAAAGATTTTTGTTTGATCAAATCTTTGTCTCGATCAAATATTGCGAAGTTGATATTTGATCTGAATTGCCCCGGGGCAGATAAATATTCTAAATACTTCTCTGATGAAGTATATAGCTTCATCACTAGGAATTCCCTGGTAGTACGTCCTAATAGGGATATACTGTTGGTAATCGATCTTACCACATTTCTTTCACTTTATTTACCCTAACAAGGCGACACCCGGATTTGAACTGGGGATGGGGGATTTGCAGTCCCCTGCCTTACCACTTGGCTATGTCGCCATCCCCAGATCAATTAGATCTTGATTTGGGGAATTTTGAGTCCCCTGCTTTATCACTCGATTATTTCGTAGGGGGATTTGAAGTCCCCCTTTCAAAAAGGTAAGGTATTGGAAAATAAGGGATTTAAAGTCCCTTATTAAGGTAAGGGATTTGCAGTCCCCTTTAAGGTAAGGGATTTAAAGTCCCCTTTAAAACAGATTTAATAAGGGATTTAAAGTCCCTATTTGGACTTATAGGGAAAGAAGGTAAAATGCTTAGTTTTCGGATGTATAACTGAGCATCATACAACTTGTTTGTTTTAAGATGCCAAACATAATGCGTAGAAAGATCCAATTTTCATTTCATGTTTCACTTCTCATTATAGCATAGTGAATGCACATTTGTCAACCAAAAAGGAAATAATGGCAAAATTGTTCTTTTCCCTTCATTTAATCTTATCATTTAATGTGATAATGCATTGAAATTATACCATTCGACGATAAGTAATCCGCCCTGTTTTAACCTTTAAGAAAGATTAAAAAAAGGACCTCTCCTTTTTATTATATATAGATATTATATATCTAATATAGATATATATATATATTTGTATATGGGTAGAATTTTACGGGATATAATTAACAAAACTACATGGCAATTTTTGTCGTATTTATTCGTATAGATCAATAAGGAATAAATAACGAAATTTACTTTTTATAGGATTTATAGGAAACTTCCAATGCGATTAGATGAAAATAAGGGGATATTTACAATCCCCGAATTTGGTAAAATACAACTTGAAGGATTTTGTCGTTTTATCAACCAAGGCTTAATAGAAGAACTGAATAAGTGTTCAAAATTTTATAGCCCAAATAAAGAAATTGAATTTAGGCTTTATGGGAATGAATATAAATTAGTAGAACCTTTAATTAAAGAGAGAGATGCTGTATACCTATCTGTTACATATCACTGTAAATTATATGTACCAGCAAGATTGATTCAGAGAACTCGTGGAAAGATACAGAACCAAATTATATTTTTGGGAAATATTCCTTTAATAAATTCTAAAGGAACTTTTGTAGTCAATGGAAATTACAGAGTCGTGGTCAATCAAATATTAAGAAGTCCCGGTATTTATTACACTTGGGAACGAAAAACGTTAGGAAACATTATCTATCTCGGCACTATAATTTCAGATTTGGGAGGAAGATCAAAATTAGAGATCAATATAAGCAAACAAAGGATATGGATTCATGTAAGTAGAAAGAAAAAAATATCTGTTGTACTTCTATTGTTGGCTATGGGCCTAAATCTCAAAGAGATTCTAAACGATACTCGCTATACGAATTTCAAAGCATTTATCCTTTCCGAGAATGGAACGAAGGAGTACAAGGAATGTTGCGAATGGACGAATTTTGGGAAGGAAGATGCCATTTTGGCACTTTATAAGGAACTCTACATAAGTGACGATGACCCTAAAAAATACACTTTGGAATTTTCCGATTCTATATGTGAAAAGTTGCAAATAAGCTTTTTCCGAACTAAATGTTTATTAGGAAAGATTGGTCGACGAAATCCGAACAAAAAACTGAATCTTGATATACCCGAGAACGAAATTTTTTCATTACCACACGATGTATTGGCTGCTGTGGATTACCCTATTAGAGTGCAATTTGGAACGGGTACACTCGATGATATAGATCACCTACAAAATCGATATATTCGTTCTGTAGCAGATTTATTACAAGAGCAATTAAGATTAGCTCTATATCGTTTGAAAGAAGGAATTTCAAAAACTAAATTTAAATTATATAATAAAAAAGATCCTAAAAAAAGTTTAGTAACTCCTAAAAAATTGGCAACTTTACTCCCATTAACAGACACTTTTCAAGATTTTTTTGGTTTACATCCCTTATCACAATTTTTGGATCAAACTAATCCATTAGCAGAAATAGTTCATAGCCGAAAAGTTAGCTCTTTAGGCCCTGGAGGATTGACAAGTCGAACTGCTACTTTTCGTACAAGGGATATTCATCCTAGTCATTATGGACGTATTTGTCCTATTACGACGTCCGAAGGAATAAATGTTGGACTTATTACATCCTTATCTATTTATGCAACGCTTAGTCATTGCGGCTCTTTACAAAGTCCATTTCATAGGATATCTGAGAGATCGAAGGAAGAACATATGATTTATCTATTATCGGGAGAAGATGAATATTATCGGATAGCTACAGGAAATAATCTGGCATTAAATCAAGGGGTTCCAGAGGAACAATTTACTCCAGCTCGATTTCGACAAGAATTTCTAGTTTTTGCATGGGACCAAATCCATTTCAGAAGTATTTTTCCTTCCCAATATTTTTCCGTTGGAGTTTGCCTTATTCCTTTTCTCGAACATAATGATGCGAATCGTGCTTTAATGGGTTCTAATATGCAGCGTCAAGCAGTTCCACTTGTTCAACCTGAGAAGTGCATTGTTGGAACAGGGTTAGAGGGTCAAGTAGCTCTAGATTCAGGAAGTGTAGCTATAGCTAAGGAAGGGGGAAGAATTCAGTATATTGATGCTGGAAATATAACTATAACTTCATCCGTTGTTCAAGACACTATAGGAACAGAATTGATTGTATATCAACGTTCTAATAGTAATACTTGTATACATCAAAAACCCCGAGTTCGTCAAGGGGAATATGTAAAGAGGGGACAAATTATAGCAGACAGTGCGGCTACAGTAGGGGGAGAACTTTCTTTAGGAAAAAACATCCTAGTGGCTTATATGCCATGGGAAGGATACAATTTTGAAGACGCAATACTTATTAGTGAACGTCTGGTATATGAAGATATTTTTACTTCTTTCCAGATCGTAAGATACGAAATTGGAGCTTATTGGACGAACCAAGGCCCCGAGGTAATCACTAGAGAAATACCCCATTTAGATGCTCACTTACTCCGTCATTTGGACGAAAACGGCCTTGTAATGATAGGATCTTGGATAGAAACAGGTGATGTTTTAGTGGGCAAATTAACACTTGAAGCAGAAGAAGACTCACTATTAAATACTCCAGAAGGAAGATTATTACAAGCTTTATTTGATATTAAGGCACCACCTACTGGAAAAGAAAATTGTTTTAGAGTCCCTAAAGGTGTGAGAGGCCGAGTTATCGATGTGAGATGTATAGAGGAAGAAGATTATTCTGGCGATATTGTGGAAAAAGTCCATGTATATATTTCACAAAAACGTAAAATACAAGTGGGTGATAAAGTAGCTGGAAGGCATGGTAATAAAGGTATTATTTCAAGAGTTTTGCCCATACAAGATATGCCTTATTTACAGAATGGAACACCAGTGGATATGGTATTAAATCCATTAGGGGTACCTTCACGAATGAATGTAGGACAGATCTTTGAATGTTTGCTCGGTTTAGCAGGAGAACTAATGAACAAACATTATAGAATAGCACCTTTTGACGAAAGATACGAGCGAGAAGCTTCTAGAAAACTAGTGTTTTCTGAGCTTTATAAAGCTAGCGAGCAAACAGCTAATCCATGGGTATTTGAACCTGATCATCCTGGAAAACATAGATTAATTGATGGAAGAACAGGAGAAATTTTTGAACAACCTGTTACAATAGGAATAGCTTATATATCGAAATTGTGTCATCAAGTTGCTGACAAAATTCATGCACGTTCCAGTGGACCTTATACAATGGTTACACAGCAACCTCTGAAAGGAAAATCCAAACGAGGAGGGCAACGAGTAGGAGAAATGGAAGTTTGGGCTCTAGAAGGTTTTGGTGTTGCTTATATTTTACACGAGATGCTTACTTTGAAATCTGACCATATTGATGCTCGTGAAAAAGTATTTGGTGCCATTCTCACTGGAGAGCCAATGCCTAAATCTAGCACTCCTACAGAATCTTTCCGATTGCTCAGTCGAGAACTACGATCTTTAGCTCTAGAATTGAATCATACTATTCTATCTGAGAAAGACTTTCAGATAGATAGGAAGGAAGTTTGATCAAAATCAATCAAAATTTTTTTTTATGAGTGAACAGGATAAACATCAACAACTTCGAATTGGATTAGTTTCTCCCGAGCAGATTCTTGCTTGGTCTGAAAGAATTTTACCTAATGGAGAAAGAGTTGGAGAAGTGACTACAGACTATACTTTAGATTATAAAACTTATGAACCCGAAAGAGATGGGTTATTTTGTGAAAAAATCTTTGGGCCTAAGAAAAGGGGAGTTTGTGCTTGTGGAAAATCTCGAGTCATCGATAATGAAAAGGAAGACCACAAATCCAATTTTTGTGCCCAATGTGGAGTTGAACTTGTTGTGGATTCTCGAATTCGAAGATATCGAATGGGATACATTAAACTGGCATGCCCCGTTGTTCATATTTGGTATTTCAAACGGCGTCCCAGTTATATCGCGGATCTATTAGATAAAACCCGTAAAGAATTAGAAGACCTAGTATACTGCGATGTGTGACTTGATCACAAGCTCCTATTAATACAGATCCGTTAAAACTGTCATCCTATTAAATCTAATTGGGATGCCCTTAGCTCTGACACGTCCCTCGGGAAGAGTAGCATGAAGCTCAGAGATGTTGATAAAGAGGCATGAATCTAGGGTTAATATCTTGTATATTAAATTGCTAATTGGACTTCGTAAAAACACTTCTTTTCTTATAAGAATGGTTCATTTTGTTTCAGATTATCCTTTATTTCTTCGAGACCAAAAAGAATATATGGTTATAGGAGTCTATTCATCGCACATATGCTTCAAAAAGTATTGTAACCATCGAAGTAAAGCAGAAACCTACAGGATCAAATAGAACGAGATACAGACAAGTAAATCCCTTATGAGTTTCAAATGAATTGAAGGTCTTTAGCAAAGAAATGTATCGTTCAAAAGGGAGGAGACTGCTCAATAATTCCGTATTTATGTTGTAATACGAATCGTAAACGAATATTTGAATGAACTTGTAACTTGAGCAAAGAGTAACTATTTTATTTAAGAGCAAAAAACATTATTATGCATAATAATAATTATGCATAATAATACAAAATTACTTTACGTTTTGTTATAGTTATATAGTTACTTGAGCCGGATGAGAGAAAACTTTCATGTCCGATTCTGAGGGGGGGAAATCCTAGAATAACCTATCCAAATGTTTGTATTACTAGGCCCATAGCTAATAAGCCAACTTTATTGCGATTTCAGGCTTCACTTAAATCTAAGTATCAATCCTGGCAAGAGATTATTGCTTATTTTATCTCTTGGGATTTTGATTTTGATCTATTTCAAGAGAGAGAAATAGCCACTGGGGGAAAAGCTATCAGAGACCAACTAGCTGGTCTGGATTTACAAATTATTCTAGATCGTTCATATGTGGAATGGAAGAGATTGGACGAGATAATATCTATATTTTTTACGGGGACTGAGGATGTAGAACAGTATGTAGAAGAGGAGGAGGGATTGATGTATGATAAATTTAAAGAGCAAGAACTTCAAAAACTTCGAAGAAGAAAAGATCTATTGGTTAGACGCATGAGATTAGCGCAATATTTTGTTCAAGCACATATAGAACCACAATGGATGGTTTTATGCCTATTACCAGTTCTTCCTCCCGATCTGAGGCCAATGTTTCAATTAGATGAAGTTGGACTGATTAGTTCAGATCTCAATGAACTTTATCAAACAGTTATCCGTCGAAATAATCTTCTTAACCACTTCATAGAAAATAGTGTATCTGTAATGGCGGATTTCTTGATTGATCAAAAGAAATTAATCCAAGAAGCCGTAGATGCACTTCTTGATAACGGCATCGGCGGACAACCAGTGAGAGATAGTCATGATAGGCCTTATAAATCGTTCTCAGATTTCATCCAAGGCAAAGAAGGAAGATTTCGTGAAAATTTACTTGGTAAACGAGTTGATTATTCAGGTCGTTCTGTTATTGTGGTAGGTCCCCTTCTCTCATTGTATCAATGTGGATTACCCCGAGAAATCGCAATAGAACTTTTTCAAGCATTTTTAATTCGTGATCTAATTGAACGACAGATTGCTCCCAATCTAAGAGCTGCTAAAATTATAATTCGAGATAGGGGACCCATTATATGGAACGTACTTAAACAAATTATGCAAAGACATCCCATATTGTTAAATCGAGCGCCTACTTTACACAGATTAGGAATACAAGCATTTATACCTATTTTAATAGAAGAACTTGCCATTCATTTACATCCATTGGTTTGTGCAGGATTTAATGCGGATTTTGACGGAGATCAGATGGCTGTCCACGTACCTCTATCGATGGAAGCTCAAGTAGAAGCTCGTTTACTTATGTTTTCTCATCTTAATCTTATCTCTCCAACTATAGGAGATCCTATTTGCGTACCGACTCAAGATATGCTTCTTGGACTTTATAGATCAACCCTTCAAAAAAATCAAGGTATTTATGAAAATAGGTATCACCCAAATAAATCAAAAAATAAGATCGTTTCACCTTCGTTTTCTAGCTATGATGATGCGCTCAGAGCTTATCAACAAAAACGAATTGATTTAGACAGTCCTTTATGGCTCCGTTGGGGGAGAGATATAGATATATCTATTATTAATTCAGTAAACCGAGAAGTCCCTATCGAAGTTCAATATGAATCTTTGGGTACCTTCCACGAAATCTATGAACATTTTAGAATAAGAAAAGGTAAAATGGGAGAAATACTGAATAAATATATTCGAACAACCGTCGGTCGTTCTCGTTTTAATCGAGAAATAGAAGAAGCTATAAAAGGCGTGTGGGTTTATGATATCCAACAAGAAATGTCACTATTCAGAATCTAATGTTATTAGTCTTATGATCCTTTCATTCATGTAGAGATACAGATCAAGGAAGCCGTACGGCTTGAACCCATTGTTGAATCCTGTTCCAAAAAAAAAAAATGGGAGATTTTTATTATGGCAGAACCTAATTGTTTCGAAGTGCCCTTTGAAGTGCCCTTTTATAATAAAGTTATTAATAAAACTGCTATGAAGCAGCTTATTAGCAAATTCGTAAATCAATTTGGATTGGCATATACATCACATATATTAGATCAACTAAAAACTTCAGGTTTCCAGCAAGCGACTGATGCAGCTATTTCATTAGGAATTGATGATCTTTTAACAACGCCATCTAAAGTATGGCTTATCCAAGATGCGCAGCAACAGGGTTTTGCTTCGGAAAAACATCATGATTATGGGAATGTACATGCAGTGGAAAAATTACGTCAATTGATCGAGATATGGCATGCTACCAGTGAATATTTGAGACGAGAAATGAATCCAAATTTTAGGATGACTGATCCTTTTAATCCAGTACATATGATGTCCTTCTCGGGAGCTAGAGGAAGTACATCTCAGGTTCACCAATTAGTAGGTATGAGAGGCTTAATGTCAGATCCTCACGGAAAAATCGTTGATTTACCGATTCAAGGAAATTTCCGTGAAGGACTCTCCTTAACTGAATATATTATTTCCTGTTATGGTGCTCGTAAAGGAGTTGTGGATACTTCTATACGAACAGCAGATGCTGGATACCTCACACGTAGACTTGTTGAAGTAGTACAACACATCGTTGTGCGTAAAGCAGATTGTGGCACTATCCAAGGTCTTTTTGTAAGTCTCATTCAAGATCGAGAAATAATCAAAAATAAAATTGTTCTACAAACACTAATTGGTCGTGTGTTAGCAGACGATATATATATAAATGGGAGATGTATTGCCATGCGTAATCAAGATATTGGGATTAAACTTGCCAATCAATTACAAAACCTCCAAACACAACCAATATATATACGAACCCCTTTTACTTGCAAAAGTATATCGTGGATTTGTCAATTGTGTTATGGTCGGAGTACAACTCATATTAACTTAATCGAATTAGGAGAAGCAGTCGGTATTATTGCAGGCCAATCAATTGGAGAACCAGGAACTCAACTAACATTAAGGACTTTTCATACTGGTGGGGTATTTACAGGTGATATTGCAGAACATATACGAGCCCCTTTTACTGGAAAAATTGAATTCAATGAAAATTTGGTTTATCCTACACGTACACGTCATGGGCATCCTGCTTATATATGTAATAATAGTTTATGCGTGACTATTGATAGTAAAGATAAAGTACAAAACTTAACCATTCCACCAGAAAGTTTGCTCTTCATTCAGAATCATCAACTCGTGGAATCAGAACAAGTTATTGCCGAAGTTCGTGCTAAAACATTTCCCTTCAAAGAGAAAGTGGAGAAACATATATATTCTGACCTAACAGGAGAAATGCACTGGAGTATCCCTATGTCCAATTTTATATTGAAGACAACTCATTTATGGGTATTATCGGGAAGTATGTACAAATCTGTTGTAGTACCTTTTTATACATTTCTTAAAGATCAAGATCAAGTGGATATTAATAGGGAAAATAAAGCAAGTTCCAAATTTATGTTTCATAACAAATTAGACTATAATAATCTTTTTTATTCCAATGATAAAAGTCAGTTACTTAGTAAGGGAACTATTCGTTCATTACCTAATGAGAATAAAAAAGGTGAATCTTTCATGGTTCTTTCCCCTTTCGATTTTTTGCAAATCGTTCTAGTTAACGATTCAAAAGGTTTAAATACAGTAAAAAAATTAATTAGGAAGGATCCAATTATACAAATAATTGAATTGTCAGGTCTATTGGGTCATTTACATAGTATTGCTAATCATTTCCCATACTCCCATTTCATAACTTATAATACATTCTTACTAAATAACCGTTCAATTTCTGGCAATTACTCAAATATTCTGCAAGTAGCTAAATGCTATTTTATGGATGAAAAGGCGGGAATTTATAAATTGGATTCATGCAGGAATATTATTTCCAATTTAGTCAAATTTAATTTGTACTCCTCCTTATCCTATTTTTGTAAAAAAAAAATTTCAGTAGTTAGTCCTGGACAATTTATTTGTGAAAGTGTATGGATATCCGAAGATGAACCACTCCACGCATCTGGTCAAATTATAGCCGTTCATGAGGAGTCTTTAGTCATTAGATTAGCTAAACCCTACTTGGGTACTCGAGGAGCAACTCTTCATGGTGATTATGGAAAAATTATTTACGAAGGAAATACATTGATAACTCTGTTATACGAAAGATTAAAATCCGATGATATAATTCAAGGTCTTCCTAAAGTTGAACAATTGTCAGAAGCCCGTTCGACTACTTCAATATCGAAAAATCGCAAAAAAAGTTTTAAAAAATTGAACAAGAACCTGGCAAGATCTCTTGGAAACTTTTGGGGGTCATTCATCAGTGTTAGGATAACTATGGAGCATAGTCAGATTCAGTTGGTCAATAAAATTCAAAGGGTTTATCGATCCCAGGGAGTACAAATTTCTGATAAACATATAGAAATTATTGTACGCCAAATGACATCAAAAGTTTTAATTGTAGATGTGGACAATTCGGAAAATGGAAATTTGGAAAATGGATTGGGTAATGTTTTTTTACCTGGGGAACTAGTTGGATTATCACAAGCGCAAAGAATGGATCGTGCTCTAGAAAAGGCAATCAATTATCGAACAATTTTATTGGGAATAACAAAGGCATCTCTGAATACTAAAAGTTTTCTGTCAGAAGCGAGTTTTCAGGAAACTGCTCGGGTCCTAGCTAAATCTGCTCTTCGAGGTCGTATTGATTGGTTGAAAGGCTTGAAGGAAAATGTTATTCTGGGGGATATTATACCTGTCGGTACTGGATTCAACCGTTTGGGAAAACGGAACAAAATGGATCCGGGAACGGAGAATAAAAATCTATTTAGCAACAAAGTGAAAGAGATTTTATCTCATCATCAATATAAAGAAGTCTCTGTTTTGTCCGTTAAGCAAAAAAAAAAAAAAGTTATAAAAAAATTAGTAAAAAAGAAAAAATTGAAACGACCAGTAAAAAAGAGGTAAATAAGAAATAGAGGAATTTATTATTATATTAATTTTTATTGTTAGATTCATTTTCAGTTTTAGAATAAAGATAGAAAATGAAATGGATATTTTCTATCCCGTACGATACGGGGCAAGCAATCTTTTTTAATCCATTCCATCGGAATGTAGATATTACAGTTAATAGTAAAAAGAAAGAATAAAAACAAAATGACGAAAAGAAAAAATTGGAACATCAATTTGAAGGAAATGATAAGAGTAGGAGTTCATCTGGGTCATCAGACTAGAAAATGTAATCCTAAAATGGCACCTTACATTTTTAAAGATCGTAAAGATATGCATATTATAAATCTGACTAAAACTGCTCGTTTTTTATCAGAAGCCTGTGACTTTGTTTTTGATGGAGCAAGGAGAGGAAAACAATTTATGATAGTTGGCACAAAAAATCCAGGAGCTGATGCTACTAAATTAGCTGCTTTAGCAGCTCGATGTCATTATGTCAATAAAAAATGGCTAGGGGGCATGTTAACTAATTGGTTCACTACAAAAGCAAGACTTGAAAAATTAAAAAATTTGATGAAAAAAAAAAATACGGGAGGATTCGATCGATTTACAAAGAAAGAAGCAGCACTATTAAAGAGAGAATTGAACAAATTGCAGGAATATCTAGGTGGGATTAAATACATGACAAAATTGCCCGATATTGTAATAATTCTCGATCAAAAAGGAGAATCGACCGCCATTCGGGAATGTATAACTTTGGGCATTCCAACAATTTGCTTAGTTGATACAGATTGTGACCCAGATCTCGTGGATATACCAATTCCAACCAATGATGATGGTAGAGGACCCATCCGATTGATCCTAAAAAAATTAACTTCAGCAATTCGCGCGGGTAGAGAGGTTATATAAAATAAAAGGTTAATTTTTAATTAAAAACGGTAAGCTAGATACTGAGTTGGCTACTATTCCAAAATATTAGAGAATAGATTAGAATAATCTATTCTTATTAAAATCAAGAAATTTCCTTAATCAAATAACCATTCCATTATTCTATTTCATAGCCGATGATAGTGAAATAATTTAATTTAGGAATCGGTCATTGAACCAAAATCATTTCTTTTTGAAATTAATTTTTGTAAAGAGAACTATGGATATTATACAATTTTCTATTAATACGCTAAATCATTTTGACGAGATATCCATTGTGGAGGTAGGTCAACATTTTTATTGGCAAATAGGGGGGTTTCAAGTTCATGCACAGGTACTTATAACTTCCTGGATTGTAATTGCTATCTTATTAAGTTCAGCTACTATAGCTGTTCGAGATCCACAAATCGTTCCGACCGGAGCTCAAAATTTTGTTGAATATGTTCTCGAATTTATTCGGGACTTGGCTAGAACTCAGATTGGCGAAGAAGAATATGGTCCCTGGGTTTCCTTTATAGGAACTATGTTCCTATTTATCTTTGTTTCTAACTGGTCGGGTGCTCTTCTCCCTTGGGGAATTCTTAAATTGCCTCATGGGGAGTTAGCCGCACCTACAAATGATATTAATACTACGGTGGCTCTAGCTTTGCTCACATCAGTAGCCTATTTTTATGCAGGTCTTACAAAGAAGGGTTTAGGCTATTTTGGGAGATATATTCAACCAACCCCAATACTTTTACCAATTAATATATTAGAAGATTTTACAAAACCTCTATCACTTAGTTTTCGACTTTTTGGGAATATATTAGCTGACGAATTGGTAGTTGCCGTTCCTGTTTCTTTGGTACCTTTAGTGGTTCCTATACCTGTAATGTTTCTAGGATTATTTACAAGTGGTATTCAAGCTTTAATCTTTGCAACTCTGGCTGCAGCTTATATAGGTGAATCCATGGAGAATCATCATTAATTCTAATTAGATTGGACTTAATCTTTTCTAATCTTCGAACTTATAAATTATTTTATATAATAATGGGATGTAGAATGTTCTTTCCATTTTTATTATTATATACCCAAGGATTCAAATCCCTTAATGTATAAGGTATTAGTATAAAGATTTAGGATCAGTAAACTACTAGCGGATTAATAGAAAATTACTAGATAAAATAAATAATATTTGTAGATTCATATCTATAAATAAAATGGAACAAGTTCACGGAGCTTGTTGATATGTACTCCGATATGGAACAATAAATTGACCCCGAAGGGATACATATATCTTATATCTTATGTATGTAGTTTGTAGTATATGATACTATGTATATGCATACATTATCTAAATATGTTAATATATCTATAGAATTTTTCTATAAAAATAAGTTCTTACGCAGGATTTTTTATTCCCTAACTAAAAAAAGAATAAATAAGGGTATTTTAATTTTTTTTATATCGTTATTTAAATTCTTCTCTAGTTGAACCTGAACGAACAATCAAATCAATAGATCTATCGTATTATCCACCATTTATAAACCTTAGTAAGAGGAGATTACTATGAATCCCTTGATTTCTGCTGCTTCTGTTATTGCTGCTGGATTATCCGTAGGCCTCGCTTCTATTGGACCTGGCATTGGTCAAGGCACTGCTGCGGGACAAGCTGTTGAAGGTATTGCGAGACAACCAGAAGCGGAGGGTAAAATACGGGGTACCTTACTGTTAAGTTTAGCTTTTATGGAAGCTTTAACTATTTATGGATTAGTTGTAGCGTTAGCACTTTTATTTGCTAATCCATTCGTTTGATCTTGTAAAAAAAAATCTGTACCCGTCGGGATTCTAAGTACCCTCCTCTAGTCATTTCCTAGTTCAGCCAATAGGGGAGGGCTGCTTCAAATAATGTTTTATAATTGTATCCTTATTCACAGTTATATGGGACCTGGGACTAACTAAGTACTTAAAATTTACTTATCCAAAACTGGAATAATAGAGTCGAGTCATAGAAAAAACTTTGTAAAAGTTAAATATCGTTATCTATGAGGGGAGAGCGTATGAAAAATGTAACTGATTCTTTCATTTCCCTAGTTTATTGGCCCTCCGTTGGGGGTTTCGGGTTAAATACCAATATTTTAGAAACAAATATAATAAATCTAAGTGTGGTACTTGGTGTACTGATCTATTTCGGAAAGGGAGTGTGTGCGAGTTGTATATTTGAATAATATAGTTGGGTCCAACCAGCTGCACTTTGTAGATAGAAAAGTGCATGATCTCAACGAATTACTTCTAAACGATAAATCATGGAAGAACTATAGCATTTCGTAATTGGTTGGAAAATAAAAATATATAAACCAATAAGGGAGAATCTTTAGAATGGTTAAAGCTAAACTGCTTGAAGTCCAAGCACAACAGGGTATTCTTTCCACCGCTGTGTCAATATGAGATGGGTTCAAAGACACAGTTGGAGATTGATCCGATATATAACATTCATATCAATGGAATGATTCGATCTATCTACTGAAAAATAGTTCTAATCTCCCATCCAAATTTTTTGGTTTCAGTGCGGAACTGACGACCTACACAGAAGGGAATTTATTCAAGAAAAGATAAAGAGGAAATACGAATGAAAAGGAAAAAAGAAAAGAACAACAACTTTTTTGATAATCAAAAATACCTTTCGGCAAAAGAGCCCTTCGGAGATTTCGGTCTTTGATAGATTGATCTTATTATTAGATATTAGATAATATGAACGGAAAGGGCAAGCTTGGTGGAAACAATAAAAGGGGATTGTTCCCAAAAAAGCCGAGCAGGAGAGCCGAATGAATCGAAAGGTTCGTGTTCGGTTTGGGAAGAGATTATCTATTCATAAGTTGAATAAATTTATAATCTACTTTCATTAAATAATCTATTAGATAACCGTAAACAGAAAATATTGAGTACTATTCAGAATTCCGAAGAACTATGTAAAGGAGCTGCTGATCAGCTCGAGCAAGCCCGGGCTCGCTTACGAGAAGTAGAAATGAGAGCGCGCGAAATTCGGGTAAATGGGTACTCTCAAATAGAGCAAGAAAAAGAGGATCTCATTAATGTTGCTTCTGCTAATTTGGAACAATTAGAGAATTTCAAGAATGAGACTGTTCACTTTGAACAACAAAGAGCAATTGAACAGGTCCGACAGCAAATTTCTCGCCAAGCTGTACAAAGAGCTCTAGGAACTCTGAATAGTTGTTTGAATAGCGAGTTACATTTACGTACGATCGATCATAATATCGGCCTGCTTAGAGCCATGAAAAACATAACTGATTAGCTTTAATATATACTAAATCATTTTCTTAAAAAAAAAAAAATACAAATATATATATAATATGGGTCTTATTTTTAAAAAGAGAATTATTTAGTATTAATGGTAACTATTCGACCCGATGAAATTAGTAGTATGATACGTAAACAGATTGAACAATATAATAACGAGGTCAAAGTTGTTAATATTGGCACTGTACTTCAAGTAGGAGATGGCATTGCTCGTATTCATGGTCTTGATAAAGTAATGGCAGGGGAATTAGTAGAATTTTTAGATGGTACAGTAGGCATTGCGCTAAATCTAGAATCAAATAATGTTGGAGCTGTATTAATGGGTGATGGCTTAATGATCCAAGAGGGCAGTTCCGTGAGAGCAACAGGAAAAATTGCTCAGATACCAGTAAGTGATGCTTATTTGGGTCGTGTTGTAAACGCTCTAGCTCGACCTATTGATGGTAAGGGTAAAATTCCAGCTTCCGAATTTCGATTGATCGAATCTCCCGCTCCAGGTATTATTTCAAGACGTTCTGTATATGAACCTCTTCAAACGGGTCTTATTGCTATTGATTCGATGATCCCTATAGGACGCGGTCAACGAGAATTAATTATTGGGGACAGACAAACCGGTAAGACGGCAGTAGCTACAGATACAATTATCAATCAAAAAGATCAGAATGTAATATGTGTTTATGTCGCTATTGGTCAAAAAGCCTCTTCCGTAGCTCAGGTAGTTAATACTTTTCAAAAAAGCGGCGCAATGGATTATACCATTGTGGTATCGGAAACTGCGGATTCTCCCGCTACATTACAATATCTTGCTCCTTATACAGGAGCAGCTTTAGCCGAATATTTCATGTATAAAGAACAACATACATCAATAATTTATGATGATCTCTCCAAACAAGCACAAGCTTATCGACAAATGTCTCTTCTATTAAGAAGACCACCGGGCCGGGAAGCTTATCCAGGAGATATTTTCTATTTGCATTCCCGTCTATTGGAAAGAGCAGCTAAATTAAATTCTCAGTTAGGTGGGGGTAGCTTAACTGCTTTACCAATTGTTGAGACTCAAGCTGGAGATGTTTCAGCTTATATTCCCACTAACGTAATTTCCATTACCGACGGACAAATTTTCTTATCAGCCGATCTATTCAATGCAGGAATTCAACCTGCCATTAATGTGGGTCTTTCCGTATCTAGAGTAGGATCCGCGGCTCAGATGAAAGCTATGAAACAAGTAGCTGGAAAATTAAAACTAGAGTTAGCTCAACTTGCAGAGTTAGAAGCCTTTGCACAATTCGCTTCTGACCTTGATAAAGGCACTCAAGATCAATTGGCAAGAGGTCAACGATTACGCGAGTTGCTCAAACAATCTCAATCAGATCCTTTGACAGTGGAAGAACAAATAGCTATGATTTATACTGGAACGAACGGATATCTAGATGTATTAGAAATTGTACAGGTGAAAAAATTTATCCTTAATTTGCGCAAATATTTATTAAAAGATAAACCCCAGTTTGGAGAACTTATACGTTCTACTGGGACATTCACGGAACAAGCAGAAACTCTTTTAAAAGAAGCTATTCAAGAAAATACCGAACGTTTTCTACTTCGAGAACAAAAATAATACTTTCTTTTTCTTTATTTTTTAAAAATTGTTCGGAACAGGGTAGAAGATCCTATCCTAATTAATAAAGAAAATAACTTTGCTACATTTCAATATTAAATCTTGAACAATTGAATTAATATTATTACGATTACGTCCAATAGGATTTGAACCTATACCTAAGGTTTAGAAGACCTCTGTCCTATCCATTAGACGATGGACGCTATCTTTTTTTTTATTAATTTATTGAAATACTTTATCGCTTTATCGAAAAACAAATTCGACTTTTTATCCATCCACGATTATGTTCGGGAAATAAAGAGAAAGAATAGTAGGGCATCAAAAATTAATTTCGAATGAAATGCTACCTACGACAAAATGCTTTGAATAAGCAATATGAGCGGGTAGCGGGAATCGAACCCGCATCGTTAGCTTGGAAGGCTAGGGGTTATAGTCGGCGTCGATTAACGCCTCTAATTCAGAAACGAACATGAAAATTTCATTCGGCTCCTCCATGTCAGAGAGAAAGGGGGGGGTCAAGTCAAAAAGAATTATTATTCTTTTTTTTATTTTTTTTTATAATCTTTTATCATCCTAATCTGATCTATCCAGTTTCAATCTACAACATTTCATCCAGATTATAGCCTTGAACAGCTTGTATTGTTAAAATAATACAATAAATAGAGGGCTCTATCTAAATCAATAGATAGAGGGCTCTATCTAAATAATGAATTAAAAAGTTATTGGAGAGGAAATAAAGAAATGATATCAGAGGGTCAAATTTTGATAGCCCTTTTTGCTGCTTTTATAACAAGCATTTTAGCTTTCAGATTAGGTAAAGCACTGTATTAATAATTTATTCAATTATTCCTGATATAGGGAAGATAATAGCCTGGCCAGATACTGGCCGGGCTAGAGAAATCTAAGAGTAATTTAGAACGGAATGAACAATACAATTGTATTTTCGTGGTCTTTAGCTTCAAAATTTTAGCTCTATTCATTCTATATCTCCCATCTCGGAGAGATGGCTGAGCGGACTAAAGCGGTGGATTGCTAATCCGTTGTACAGACTATCTGTACCGAGGGTTCGAATCCCTCTTTATCCGTTCAGTCACTTCAAATGAATCCTAAAATTTTTTAACCTATAGACCTTTTTATTCTTTACGCCCAGGATTTCGTCCTGGATCGTTCGATAGAAATCCGAAGATAAATAGAGAAACAAAAAATATAACTACTGTGTAAACGAACAGCTTAAGAGTAAGCATTATCTAATCTCCAGGATTCTTATTAGAGTTACAAAGGAATAGATCATCAATCTTTGCATCATATAATTGATACTTCAATACCAAGCAATATTACCATTTTAAATCTAAAATGGTACGATTTTGGTCTCCACATTATGTGTGGAGATCAAATTTAAAAATATGAATTTATTAAATATTTTTCTTTTATTGCTTGGGATTGAAGAGTTGAAATAGGGACTCAACTCCTAGTTCAAATATCCTAAACAAGTTTAGGATCGTCAGAATCAATAAATTGATTCCCTACTCCACTTTTTTTGCAATTAAATCTAACGGATATTTCCTCTATGTCATTTGCATCAATATCTAATAGCCCCAACTCTCCCTATGATGGGGGTTCGGAACTGACTAAGACGAATTAAAAAGGATTGAGCCTGGTAAGTAGGTATTTTGATCTGTTGGCAACCAGAATAGAATTGCTGCTTCACAAAATAAGAAGCAGAACAAGGAAAAATAATTCTACAAAATGAAAATTTGGTTAATGACAGCGATCCAAGATCCATCAATATATGGAAATGGAATAAAAGTATGGAAACAATATTTAAATTGTTTTGCATCAAGTTAATTGTTTCTTTTTTATAAAAAGAAATCGATACTTCTTGCTAAGATTATCGAAAACTTACGGCAGCTTGCCAAGCAAAGGCTAAGAGAAAAAAGAACAAAGGTATAATTGGCATTATATCTACAATTGGATCAGAAATAGCATAAGCCTCGGGCAATTTGGCTAAAAATGGATTATTCAAATGAAAAGCGGCATCGTCTAGACAAATATTGAGGTTGAGTATAACTGGCATTTTGATTCTCCGATCAATAAAAATGATGTAAAAGCTCAAAAGTATTTTGCCAATTAATCGAAATTAAATTATTTGGCAAGATTATACTTTGAGTTTTCGGGTTGGAAGGGATCATTTATTCATAAATAATTTTATTACCATTCTGATAGAGAATGACCAATTAATAGATATTCTTGTTTCTTTTTCCGTTCCCCAACCGAATTACTTAAAATAAAGCTATTTTAAATATACAATCGATATTCCAATCTAATAAGAATAATACAAGAATAATACAATTCAGATTAGAATGGAACCTTGTTTGAATATATAAACAAGATATAGGATCTTATATGCAGCATTCATATAAGAATGGGGCGTGGCCAAGCGGTAAGGCAACAGGTTTTGGTCCTGTTATTGCGAAGGTTCGAATCCTTTCGTCCCAGATGGGACAAATAGTAATAATTAAAATAAATTGCTGTCAATAGTTTAACTAGTCCGAATCAAACAAAAGTGGAAAATAAAATACTTGCATAGAAAATACAGAAATAGTATAATAATTTTCAGTCTCGATTAGACTGGAGATGTCGAAAGATAAATAAGTAACAGAGGGTATCCCACCCTTGAACTGGAACTAATATCCACCAAATAAATTTAAATGAAATTTATGAGATCCGATTATCTCATGATTTCGTTCGCCAATAAGGGGATATGGCGGAATTGGTAGACGCTACGGACTTAATAGAATTGAGCCTTGGTATGGAAACTTACTAAGTGATAGCTTCCAAATACAGGGGAACCCTGGAATATTTTGAATGGGCAATCCTGATCCAAATCCGTATTATAGGAACAATAATTTTATTTTCTAGAAAAGGGATAGGTGCAGAGACTCAACGGAAGATATTCTAACGACTTAATATCATTTGAATTTGAACCAATATTCTATCTACAGAGTGTAGTATGTTATTGAAAACTTTGAAAGTGTTCTGTATCATCGTTAAAACTTGTTTCAACGATTAGAACTTGAGTTGTTCTAGGCTTGCCTAGCTTAATGAATACTGAATTAAAGTAATTCAATTAAGAAATAAATATAATTTATTCCATTTTTGAATTATTGGACGAGGATAAAGATAGAGTCCAATTCTACATGTAAATGCCAACAACAACAATGCAAATTGCAGTAGTCGGAAAATCCGTTGGTTTTATAAACCGTGAGGGTTCAAGTCCCTCTATCCCCAGGTGTATTTCCGAATTAAAGAAAGATCAAATATTATTACTCTTGACAATTTTATAAGCAATCCAGAATATAGAGCTATATTCCCATAAATTTAGAAAGGTTGATCGTAAGATCAACTCATACATTTTGTCAGATATAACATTTGTGTATGTATAATTGTATTATACATACAATTTCAATTTATAATAGAAATTGATAATGGTAACTTACCAATCCAAAAGTATAATTTAAAAAGGGAAATAGATTTTCTTTTGTCTTTTTAGTTGACCTGAGCTCAGGTTCTGCGCTAGGATGATAAACAGGGAAGAGTCGGGATAGCTCAGTTGGTAGAGCAGAGGACTGAAAATCCTCGTGTCACCAGTTCAAATCTGGTTCCTGGCATGCGGAACCGTATAGATTATATACTAGGTATAATCTAGTATCTATACCCTATTATTTACATTATTTAATAGATCATGTGTATAGATGAGTATAATTCATGCATGTAGACATATACATATGCTGGTAAAAGCATTTACATTTTTTATTTTTAATGTGTCTTCTCTGTCCTAATCGAATATACATATTATGTATGTACCATATAATAAAACTAAAGAACTTATATTAAACTTTAAACTGAAATTAGTATAAGTTCTAATTGTAGCTTTCATTTTCGTACATGAAATAAATGTGCGTGGTATAGTTTAAAAATTCTTTGATGTGTAAATAAAATATTTTATACATCCTTATTTCATTCAAGGATATAGGATAATAAAAATGAATAATAGATTTGATTGCTGATTGCGGCCAGAGTCTGTGTTATCTTATTCCATAAGAAGACAGATAAACTCTAAAAAAGATAGATCTAAGTTTTTACTTTTATTCGATTCAATGAGAATCTTGTATCTCATAAAAATCAGGTGCAATATAATCTTTGCGTAAAGGCCAACCAATCCAACTTTCAGGCATCAATATACGTTTGAGACATGGATGACTCTCATAAAGGATTCCCAACATATCATAAGATTCCCGTTCCTGGAAATTAGCACCTTTCCAAATACGTAGAACAGAGGGGATTTTGGGATTGTCCCTGGGGACAAAGACTTTTATACACACCTCTTCGGGTTGATCTGTATTAACCTTTATTATCGTAAGATGATATACACTAGCTAATAATCCCCCTGGTGCTACATCATAGGCACACTGAGAACGGAGATAATTAAAACCATAAACATATAAGGCAACGGCTATAGAAGCCCAATCCTCAGATTTGATTTGTAGCGTCTCTGTGCCTTGGTAATCGAAACCTAAAGGTCTATGAGCTAACTTATGCTTGGCTAGCCAAACAGACAATCGACCCTTCATTTGATTACTATTTATTGTCAAAGTATCTGTATAAAGATTTGACATTTGCAAAAAAATTTTCAAGTGTATTTGTATTTCCTGCTCGTTACTTTCTACTTTTCTACTAACGATTATTCATTAGCCAATTAGATAGATAGAGTTCTCTATCTATCTATTTTCAAGTTTTTCAAAAAGTATCTCTGAAATGGATTCAGACGTTTTGGAGGGTATCTCTAAAGTCGATTTGAATGGAGATTCATAAGATTGATGAAAAAACTTCTCCCCTTCATTTTTAGGTCCAATATTAAACCTATGCTTTCTAGTAAAATACCTCTGTACTTGCTGAGACTCGGTCCTATCTTCAGATATTTCTCGAGCTATTTTTTCACGAAGTTTTATTATAGCATCTATAATAGCTTCTGGTTTAGGAGGGCAACCCGGCAAATAGATATCCACAGGAATTAACTTATCTACTCCGCGAACAGTACTATAAGAATCTGTACTAAACATTCCTCCTGTAATAGTACAAGCTCCCATAGCAATTACATATTTTGGTTCGGGCATTTGTTCATATAATCTCACTAAAGAAGGAGCCATTTTCATGGTCACAGTTCCAGCTGTTATAAGGAGGTCGGCTTGTCTAGGACTAGATCTTGGTACCAAACCGTAACGATCAAAGTCGAATCGTGAACCTATTAATGAAGCAAATTCGATGAAACAACAACTAGTACCATAAAGGAGCGGCCATAAACTAGAGAGTCTTGCCCAATTTGAGAGATCGTTTAGAGTAGTTGAAATCACTGAATTCGGAATTGATTGATCAAGTAGAAGTGACTCTACAGGATTTATGGCTGGCTTTATATAATTTTCTACTTCCCTTCTACCACCCCAAAATCTGGAAGTTAAGACCATTCCAATGCTCCTTTTCTCCATGCATAAACTAAACCAATAATTAAGATAAGCACGAAAATAAAAGCTTCTATAAATGTATATATACCCAAAATATCAAAACTCATAGCCCACGGATAGAGAAATACTGTTTCCACATCAAAAACAACGAAAACTAGAGCAAACATATAATAACGAATCCTAAATTGGATCCAGGTATCTCCCATTGGTTCTATACCTGATTCGTAACTAGTTGCTTTCTCCGGCCCTTTACTTATGGGAGCCAAAGCTATAGAAATTGAGAATGCTAGAATCGGAATAAGGATACATATTACTAAATATATCCAAAAAGTATAATATTCGGAAAATATATACATAAATAGACTCCTGTGAAATAGATAAAGAGTCTTATTTTTAATATTGTCAATTTAGACATCGTTCCTCTATCCCCCGAACATCATGGATTCATATTCATTTATGTTTCGTTCGTGACAACGATATAAGTAATAGTTAATATCGTTACTTTAATTTTTTTTTTCCTCTTTCGTATCGATTCTTTATATACTTGAAGAATCATCGCCGAACGATAACAATGTTTCCTTTTTAGTAAAGGGTTCTAATAGAACCCTTGCAGTTCGGCAGACCCCACGTTGACACGAGTTGTAACGTGTCATCAACATGAGTTGATGTAAGGGAATTTAGAGATCTTTTTTTTTTAGATCTATGTTCTATCGAGATAGGGCCATTTTTTTCAGGGTCGTTATTTCGAATGATGCAGGATGCGTCAACAAGCTTTATCCATTTGTTCCATATTCAGATGGAGTGAGTCTATAATAAATATGCCATTTGCGCGGAACTTATTAATCTCTCGGAGGAAAAAAAGGCTTATGTATCCATAAGTTTAATTATGTCTTTTTGGGTATATCTCGTAAGGTTAAAGGACTATCAAATCCTATGTCCTATACTTACCTAGATGATGAGACAATTAGAATAAATTTGAGGCTCTCGGATCTATCAACCGAAATACTTAATATTCAACAGTATTGGTAGAACATGTTCAAGGGCGAATCAACCTAAGTTTTCAAAAATTTGAAATGAATAATAAAAAGATATTTATAAATGAAAATCACTGGGTCATAGAGACAATAAGAAATAGGCGGAATATAAGAGTTTCCGAACTGTATAGGACTATACGGGCTCGAACCGTAGACCTTCTCGGTAGAACAGATCAAACTTCTTATTATCAAAATGATTTGAACTGTTCCAAGAACCCAACATGCATTTTTATGGCATTGGGCTCTTTCATTAATTAGTGGATTGATCAGTTAGTCTGATCATTCTTTTATTTCCATAAAAATAATAATATGGCTCCGTTTGCTTCAAACGCAAATTTTGTCTTGTCAGAAGCAATCCCAAAGTTATTCAAAAGGTTCCCTTGACGTAGGTCTGTCATGCTCAGACATAGCATTTACTCATATGACACTTTATACACCTCAAAGTGTCATAGAGCTAAAAGAATAATTCTCCGTATTCTACTCATTACGCCTTACATTGAATGAACCCGAAATTTACCATATCAACTAGATTTATAGTTTTAATCAGAACTAACTTCATCTTTGTCATGCTATTGTTCTTCCGAGTAAGACTATTTAATAAATATTTTATGGATTGGACGAACGAATAAAATCTCCTGAAAACCATTGGCGCACGTGTAAACGAGGTGCTCTACCAAGCTGAGCTATAGCCCTTTTGAAAATATACTAACAAAATAGTTAATTTTTGTCAAGATGTATATTATACTATTTAGTTAGGGGCATATTGTTTAATATGTTTAATTCTACCTATAATCGTTTACGACTCTATCTATGATTATAAATAACCCACTTAACTCAGTGGTTAGAGTATCGCTTTCATACGGCGAGAGTCATTGGTTCAAATCCAATAGTAGAAAAACAAACTTATTAGATGCCATTGATAACTCAATGGCATCTAATAAGTTTGTTTTTCTACATTTTCATGTTAAATAATGAATTTATTTCCAGATCATTATCGAAGTTGAACTTTATAAAGAAAAGAGATTACTAAGTAAGTTAAAAGTGGTAACTTCACTCTCAGTTATTATTGACTGATCAACTCAGTATAGAATATTTTTGTGTTTTTTTATACTTTTTTGCTAGTATTAGCAATTTGAATCAATCTCCTTTTTTATTTATTTTATATTATTATGAGAACCAATCCTCTTGTTCTTGGGGTTTCCGCACTTGTAGAAAAGAAGACAGGACGTATTGCTCAAATTATCGGCCCAGTACTAGATGTATCTTTTCCTCCAGGTAATATGCCTAAAATTTACAATTCCTTAATTGTTAAGGATAATAACACAAATGGTCAGCCAATTTGTGTTACTTGTGAGGTACAACAATTATTAGGAAATAATAAGGTTAGAGCTGTAGCTATGAGTGCTACAGATGGTTTGATGAGAGGAATGATAGTAATTGATACAGGAGCTCCACTGAGTGTTCCAGTTGGTGAAACTACTCTCGGAAGAATTTTTAATGTTCTTGGAGAACCTGTCGATGATTTAGGTCCTGTAAATGCTCTAACAACATCTCCTATTCATAGATCTGCTCCCGCCTTTACACAGTTGGATACAAAATTTTCAATTTTTGAAACAGGCATTAAAGTAGTGGATCTTTTAGCTCCTTACCGCCGTGGAGGAAAAATTGGATTATTCGGGGGAGCTGGAGTGGGTAAAACAGTGTTGATTATGGAATTAATCAACAACATTGCTAAGGCTCATGGAGGTGTTTCTGTATTTGGCGGAGTAGGAGAACGTACCCGTGAAGGAAATGATCTTTACAAGGAAATGAAAGAGTCGGGAGTAATTAATGAGCAAAATATATCAGAATCCAAAGTAGCTCTGGTATATGGTCAAATGAATGAACCACCAGGAGCTCGTATGAGAGTTGGTTTAACTGCTCTAACCATGGCTGAATATTTCCGAGATGTAAATAAGCAAGACGTACTCTTATTTATTGACAATATCTTCCGCTTTGTCCAAGCAGGATCGGAGGTATCAGCATTATTAGGCAGAATGCCTTCCGCTGTGGGTTATCAGCCAACTCTTAGTACGGAAATGGGCTCTTTGCAAGAGAGAATAACGTCTACCAAAGACGGATCTATAACCTCCATTCAAGCAGTTTATGTACCTGCAGACGACTTGACTGATCCTGCTCCTGCTACAACATTCGCACATTTAGATGCTACTACTGTACTATCAAGAGGATTATCTGCCAAGGGGATCTATCCAGCGGTAGATCCATTAGATTCAACGTCGACTATGCTCCAACCTTCGATCGTGGGCGAAGAACATTATGAAACTGCGCAAGGAGTTAAACAAACTTTGCAACGTTATAAGGAACTTCAAGACATTATAGCTATTCTTGGACTGGATGAATTGTCAGAAGAAGATCGTTTAACCGTAGCAAGAGCACGAAAAATTGAAAGGTTTTTGTCACAACCTTTTTTTGTAGCAGAGGTATTCACTGGTTCCCCCGGTAAATATGTTAGTTTAGTAGAAACAATTAGAGGTTTTCAAATGATCCTTTCAGGAGAATTAGATGGTCTCCCTGAACAGTCTTTTTATTTAGTGGGTAACATTGATGAAGCTACCGCGAAGGCTATGAACTTCAAAGAAATTTAATATTATAAAATGAACCTAAATCTTCGTGTACTGACTCCCAATCGAGTTGTTTGGGATTCAGAAGTTCAAGAAATAATTCTAACTACCAACAGTGGTCAAATTGGTGTGTTACCCAATCATACTGCAATTGTAACAGCTTTGGATATAGGAGTGATGAAAATACGTCTCAATGCCCAGTGGTCGACTATGGCTTTAATGGGTGGTTTTGCTAAGATAGACAATAATGAAATAACATTATTGGTCAATAATGCAGAAAGAGGTATTGACATTGATCCTCGAGAGGCTCAGGAAACTTTTAGATTAGCTAAAGTTGATCTTGGACGAGCTGAAGGCAAGAAACAAGCAATCGAAGCTGATGTAGCTCTCAAAAGAGCTAGAACACGACTAGAGGCTGTTGATGCTATTTTGCCAAAATAAATTGTAATATCTACGCAATATTTTTATTCGAAGTAGATACATAACGATCATAAAGAAGTCTTCGAGTTGTCGATACCTAGATTTCCCCGTATTGCCCATACCCTCTGGGAAATATTTAAATTGAGCCATATTCCATTTTTTTTTATGTATTTTTATGTACATTTCTCATTTTTTTCGTATTAAATTATTAATTATATTAATATATGCTTCTTCTATATATATATATACCTATATATATTAATATAGTTTTCTACACTTATGAATAGAAGTCAAATTAATGACCTTTAGATACTTAAAAAATAAAATAGAAAAGTCCTCGGGTCAATAGAAATAAGAAATTGGGTTGCATCATACATACATAACATGATACAATATTATTTGAAAATAATAAAGGATAAAATTGTTTTGTTTTGCATATTATAATTCTTTACGTTCCACACTCATGTCGAGTAGACCTCGTTCTTGATAAGAGCTATTAACTAATAAATCATAGGGAGGGACTTATTTATGTCACCAAAAACAGAGACTAAAGCAAGTGTCGGATTCAAAGCTGGTGTTAAAGATTACAGACTAACTTATTATACTCCACAATATCAGACCAAAGATACTGATATCTTGGCAGCATTCCGAGTAACTCCTCAACCGGGAGTGCCCCCCGAGGAAGCGGGAGCAGCAGTAGCTGCCGAATCTTCCACTGGTACATGGACCACTGTTTGGACCGATGGACTTACCAGTCTTGATCGTTACAAGGGACGATGCTATGATATCGAACCCGTTCCTGGAGAGGAAAATCAATTTATTGCCTATGTAGCTTACCCCTTAGATCTTTTCGAAGAAGGTTCTGTGACTAACCTGTTCACTTCCATTGTAGGTAATGTCTTTGGATTCAAAGCCCTACGAGCTCTACGTCTGGAAGATCTACGAATTCCTCCTGCTTATTCAAAAACTTTCCAAGGCCCACCACATGGTATCCAAGTGGAAAGAGATAAATTAAACAAATATGGTCGTCCTTTGCTGGGATGTACTATAAAACCAAAATTGGGCCTATCTGCCAAAAATTATGGTAGAGCCGTTTACGAATGTCTCCGTGGTGGACTTGATTTTACCAAGGATGATGAAAACGTGAATTCCCAACCATTCATGCGCTGGAGAGATCGTTTCTGCTTTTGTGCAGAAGCAATTTATAAAGCTCAGGCTGAGACGGGTGAGATTAAGGGACATTACTTGAATGCTACTGCAGGTACATGTGAAGAAATGATGAAAAGAGCAGTATTCGCCAGAGAATTGGGAGTTCCTATCGTCATGCATGACTATTTGACTGGAGGTTTCACGGCAAATACTTCGTTGGCTCATTATTGTCGAGACAACGGCCTACTTCTTCACATTCACCGCGCAATGCATGCAGTTATTGACAGACAAAGAAATCATGGTATGCATTTCCGTGTACTAGCTAAAGCACTGCGTATGTCTGGTGGAGACCATATTCACGCTGGTACTGTAGTAGGTAAACTTGAAGGAGAACGAGAAGTTACTTTGGGTTTTGTTGATTTATTGCGTGATGATTTTATTGAAAAAGACCGAAGTCGTGGTATTTATTTCACTCAAGATTGGGTCTCTATGCCGGGTGTCCTGCCTGTAGCTTCAGGAGGTATTCACGTTTGGCATATGCCTGCTCTGACCGAGATCTTTGGGGATGATTCTGTATTACAGTTTGGTGGAGGCACTTTGGGACATCCTTGGGGAAATGCACCTGGTGCAGTAGCTAATCGGGTCGCATTAGAAGCTTGTGTACAAGCTCGTAATGAAGGACGTGATCTCGCTCGTGAAGGTAATGAAGTGATCCGCGAAGCTACTAAATGGAGTCCTGAATTAGCTGCCGCTTGTGAAGTATGGAAAGAGATCAAATTTGAATTTGATACGATTGATACGTTGTAATAAAGTAAGTAATCAACGGACTTTCGTCTGTTTGGTCCCTTAATCGAACCAAACTCGGCCCAATCTTTTAAGATTGAGCCGAATACTGAATGGATGGGAATAGATACCTAGGTATAAATATTTACCTCTATCTAGAAATAACTTATAGATATAAATCATGGATCATTCGGTGAGGGGTTGGTTCGGAAGGGATACAATTTCTTATAGTCCCTAACCATGGTGTCCGAAATGTTGTTTTGGACAAAATAAATTAAATCTTCATGATTTAACAGATTTATCTAATTTCTTCTAATCTATCTAGATGATAGCTAATTCGTAAATCAGCTTTGTCCACGAAGAAGGTAAATAGATAATACAGTAGAATGGACTTCCAATCCAACAATTCAAAGTATCTATTTCAATATTTAATTCTGCTATTGTGTAAAGTTAAAAGTTGTACATTAACGATGAAATAAAGGAGACAAGTAAAATGGGTGAAGAAAACAAGGATCGTGAATATATTGAAGAAAAAGTTGAAAAAGACATAGAAGAAAAAGTTGAAAAAGACATAGAAGAAAAAGTTGAAAAAGACATAGAAGAAAAAGTTGAAAAAGACATATTCGATCAAAAAAAATATAAGCATTTGTGGGTTTTATGCGAAAATTGTGAGAACGTTACATATACTAAATCGTTAGTAGAAGAATTCAAAGGTGTTTGTCCACAATGTGGAGAAACTCTGCTAATGACTAGTTCAGATCGAATTGATCTTTTAATTGATTCTGGTACTTGGTTCCCCATGGACGAAGATTTCTCTTCTCTAGATATTCTAAATAAAAAAGATAAGATGCATTTTTTTAACATTGTAGCGGTTCGAGAGATTTCAAAATTATTTTACGATATAATTTCTCATAAATATTATAATAATTCTTATAAGACGTTTAAAAGGTTAGTAGGATTCAACAATACTATTGTTAATATCCTTAGGGTTGTGATAGATAAGAAAAAAAGAGAATATTTGACACATTATTTTTATGCTGGTAAAAAATTACCTCTTGAGATGCTGCAAGACATTATTTCTCGAAGTTTGGAAACGGTTCAACTATTAATGGTTGAAATAGGTATAAAAATAAAAGATGAAATCACTAAAGAGAGGGAACTCCATAAAAAAGTACATAGCTATATTATAGAACATTTAGCTCTATTTAATATGGATCTTTTTGATAGATTATCAAAAAAAGATAGTATATTTTTATATAGATTTGCTATATCTAAAAATGCATATAAAGAAAATTTCGTTGGTAACCCTCTTTTACTTTCTTTTAAAGGTTTTAAAGATTTTGATTCTATTCAATCTTCCTATATAAAAAAAAAAGCGAAAAATGTACATATACTTTGCGAATTACGTCAAAAATTAGCTGACGTAGGGTATGAATTGCAGGTAATGATGATAAATTTATTGAAAATAAAACAAGACTATGCTGAGCACTATGGAACGTTTATTGACGATGACGACGACCCGTCTAAGAACACAGACAAATTTAGAACGCTTCGTGAGGATGTATTTCACGAAATAGAGAAATCCTATTTCCATAATATGTATTTTGAAATCGAAAAATTTCTTGACCTTTTTGAAGAAGGGCTCTTCGGAGTAGTCAAATTAGACGAAACAATTGGGTCTAATAATTCAGAGGTGACAGAGTCGAAGTGTAATCCAGAAGAAGAATTTTGTAATATAGAAGAAATAGAAGAAGAAGATTATATATATGAATATGAACAAAAAGATGATCAAAATGAATGTCCTAAACGAACAAATGATAATAATGAAAATGGACGTCCAACTCTAAAGTTAAATGGATGTTTTAGACAAACAAATGATAATAATCAAAATGGACGTCCAACTCTAAAGTTAAATGGATGTTTTAGACAAACAAATGATAATAATCAAAATGGACGTCCAACTCTAAGGATAAATGGATATCCTAATCCAACTCTAAAGGTAAATGGATCATTTAGAAAAACAAATGATAATAATCAAAATGGATGTCTTATAAAGAGACGTCATAGAGACGGTATATCTTACCAAGATTATGTTTCTTTAGAGTTTGATCAGAATAAAAATATAATTAGAAAAGATACTTCTATAGAAGATATATCTGATATAGAAGATATATCTTACGAAGATTATAACGATTCCTATCAAAAAGAAACAGGTTTACCCGACGCTATTCAAACAGGCATAGGTCGAGTAAATGGTATTACTGTCGCACTGGGAGTTATGGATTTCAAGTTCATGGGAGGCAGTATGGGCTCGGTAGTAGGTGAAAAAATAACCCGTTTAATCCAGCATGCTACTAAGAATTATCTTCCAGTAATTCTCGTATGTGCTTCTGGCGGAGCGCGTATGCAAGAAGGAAGTTTCAGTTTAATGCAAATGAGTAAAATAGCTGCTGCCTTGCATACACATCAAAAGGAAAAAAATTTGCTATATATTTCTATTCTAACATCTCCCACAACTGGTGGAGTGACTGCTAGTTTTGGTATGTTGGCTAATTTCATAATTGTCGAACCTAATGCATACATTGCATTTGCAGGTAAAAGAGTAATTGAACAGACATTAAATCAGATAGTAGAGGAAGAATCTCAAACGTCTGATTCTTTATTTGATTTTGGAATGTTTGATGTCATGGTTCCACGAGCTATTTTAAAAAAGTTTTTGAGTGAGATAGTTAAAATAATAACTTCAGGAATTGAAAAGTCTGAATAATTAAGTAGATCCCAAAAACAAGTCGAACTTTTTTGGCTTGTACATACTTAAAAATTTGATCAAGTTTTTAAGTATGTACAAGTTTTATTATAGGCGCACAACTAATATCAGACTCTCGTTGTTAAAGAGTGACTAATGACTATTACATTGATAATATATTATTATATATAAATAGGAGGAACAGTCTATTATGGCTACAGCAGACCCAAGTATTCCAAAAGTACCGTTTAAAGAACCCAAGGAAAAGAAGGGAAAGAAGAGATTTATCATGGGTGAAGAACAAAAAGTCATCATTGAAAAAGAAGACAAAGAAGAAGACGAAGAAAAAGACGAAGAAGAAGAAAAAGACGAAGAAGAAGAAAAAGAAGAAGAAGAAAAAGAAGAAGAAGAAGAAGAAAAAGAAGAAGAAGAAGAAGAAAAAGAAGAAGAAGAAGAAGAAAAAGAAGAAGAAGAAGAAGAAAAAGAAGAAGAAAAAGAAGAAGAAGAAAAAGAAGAAGAAGAAAAAGAAGAAGAAGAAGAAAAAGAAGAAAAAGAAAAAGAAAAAGAAGTAGAAAAAAAAAAAGGTAAAAAAAAAGGTAAAAAAAAAGAAGACAGTTGGGTCGAAGTATTCTATCAGCTATTTCGCGGGGGAGTGCTTTTTTTAGGTAAGCCACTCGATGAAGAGAGTGCGAGTCTAATAATGAAAAGTATGGTCTATTTAAATCAAGAGAATAGGGGAGAAAAAATAATGTTTTTTCTTCACTGTCGGGGTGGAGCAATGGCATCGGGAGTCGCTCTTTATGATCTTATGCAATACGTAACAGGACATATAAATACAATAGGCGTCGGTTTAAATGCTTCGATGGGAGCTTTTGTCCTACACGGGGGGACTCGTGGTAAACGGGCAGTAAGCGAAAATGGTAGAGTTATGATTCACCAACCTTTTATGTCTCCTTATGATAGTGATAAGGATAAGGATAATGATAATGAGGAGGAGGACTCCACCGATTTCAAGTTTGAAGATCCTGGCTTCGAGGCATTTTATCTGCGCTATTTGCGGCAGTATATTACAAGTACATATCTAGAAACATCAAAAATGGATTATTTTATGGTCCATAAGCTAATGGAAAGAGATCATTATCTGGATCCAGATACAGCGGTATCTTTCGGCATTGTCGACCAAGTTGGCGCAGTTGGCCTTTGGCCTCGACGTAAAAAGAAATCAAATGCTAAAGATGATAAATCATATGTTAAAGTTAAAAATGGTAAAGATGATGACGATGGTAAAGATGGTGAAGATGATAATTCGTAATTCAAACGGTTTATCTATAAATTATTAATTAGTTAATTAAAGTTATATTAGTAACTTTAACACTGATATTAAAGTTATATAATATAATGATATATATAATTAATAATAACTTTATTATTAATAACTTTAATATCAGTGTTATTACCCCTTAGAAATTCATATAATTTCTAAGAGGGTTTCTTAATGATTAATGATTTTTCTTTATAAATAGAATTTGCATTCTAGTAATAAAAAAAAATATAAATATACAATTTATATTACTCCTTATTAAAATATAAGTAATATAAATATTACACATCAAAAATCAAAAAATAATCTTTGTATTCTTATTCTTAAAAATAAATTATAAATTCAATGATGCAGATATTAGTTTAACATATCAACATAGAATTTGATCCTATCAACATAGAATAAAGAATAATAACACACATCGTACATTGCATAAGGAGTATCACTATGGTAAATAAAAACTATATTACAGAAGAGGGTGTCGTTACTGAAGCATTGGGTAACGGTATGTTTACGGTCCATTTGGATAGTGATCGTGACATTTTGACGTATGTTTCAGGAAAGATTCGATATAGGCGTATCCGAATCGATGTAGGGGATAGAGTAAAGGTCGAATACTCTCCTTACGATAAGAATAGAGGTCGTATCATTTATAGAAATCGCGGAATAGGAATAGATATCGATGAATGATGTTACTTACTTATTGATTGAACGAATATTAGATTAGGCTTACTCTGTTTTTCGCAAAAAAAATTGAATATGATCCTAGCCATTACAACTTCAAAGACCACAAATATGAAAATCCGTGCTTCTGTTCGTAAATTTTGTGATAAGTGCCGCCTAATTCGTAGGGGAAAACGCCTTCTGGTCATTTGTTACAATCCGAGACATAAACAAAGACAGGGATAATACTTTTTTATATCTAAGAAATCCATGTATAATAAATAAAAAAATATATATATAGAAGTATACTTCTATATATATATTTTTTTTCCACTATTTTAATATAATAAATATGCCAAAAACTATAAAAAGATTTGTTTCAAAAAATACAAAAAGATTTGTGTCACGTAGAACTACAAGAAGATTAGTTCCACGTAGAACTAAACATAGAATAATTAAAGGAGTTATTTACGTTCGAGCAAGTTTTCGAAATACCATTGTTACTGTTACAGATACACAAGGACAAGCGGTTTCTTGGTCTTCTGCCGGTGCTTGTGGATTCAAAGGCACAAAAAGACGTTCACCATTTGCTGCTCAAACTGCAGCAGAAAATGTTCTTTTTACATTAACGGATCAAGGTCTTCTGAAACAGGCAGAAGTTTTGATAAGTGGACCTGGTCCGGGGAGAGATACAGCATTACGAGCCATTGCTCAAAGTAGTGTACTACTGAGTTATGTACGTGACATAACTCCTATGCCACATAATGGATGTAGACCTCCCAAAAAGAGACGTGTGTAAGAATTTAATTAATTTTAAGAGAAAGAAATGATGAAATTATCTATTCAATATAATAATTATGATTCAGGATGAAATATTAGTCTCTATTAAGAGACCACAATTGGTGTGCGTCGAATCCAGAGCAGACAGTAAGCGTCTCCATTATGGCCGTTTCACTCTATCTCCGCTTCGCAAAGGTCAAGCTAATACAATAGGTAGTGCAATAAGAAGAGTTTTACTTGGAGAGTTGGAAGGAACGTGCATCACACGTGCCAAATTTGAAAACATAACACATGAATATTCTGTGATGATAGGTATCGAAGAATCGGTACATGAGATTTTGATGAATCTGAAAGAAATTGTACTTAGAAGTGATGCCTACGGAATTCGTGAAGGTTCTATCCATATCGTTGGACCAAAAAAAGTAACCGCTCAAGATATCATATTACCACCTTCTGTCAGAGTAATTGATACTACACAACATATAGCTAGTCTAAACAAATCTATTACCTTAGATATATTATTAAAAATTGAAAAAGGCCGCGGGTATATTATCCAAAATCCAGAGAATTATAATTCTCAGGATGGAATTTTTCCTATAGATGCTGCCTTTATCCCTGTTCAAAATGTAAATTATAGTATTCATTCCTATTGGAGTGGAAATGAGATACAAGAAATTCTTTTTCTTGAAATATGGACAAATGGAGGATTAGCTCCTAAAGAGGCACTTTACGAAGCTTCTCGTAATTTGATTGACTTTTTCCTTCCTTTTATGCGTGCAGAGGAAGAGAACATCACTGAAACAAAAAGTCTTATATCGACTGATACTAAGAGAATCGTTTTCGACCAAATGTATATTGACCAATTAAACTTCTCGACTCGGATATATAACTGCCTCAAAAAGGCTAATATAAATACATTATCGGACCTATCAAATTATAGTCGAGAAGATTTAATGAAAATTAAAAACCTTGGGGAACAATCTGTCAAAGAGATATTGGAATTTCTACGAAATATTGGAATTGATTCACCCGTAAATCGGGTTTAGGTTCATGAAATAGTTCCATTTTATTTATCTATTCATTCCCTTTTTTCTAAGTTTGTTTTGAAAGTAATTGCAATAAATCCATTTGCAATCAATCTTTTACATATTTATTACAATTAATAAAAAATTTAAATATATCTAAAATAATATATCTAGGGAGAGATCATTTGTCTTGAAGCAACTACTCCCTAGATATAGGAACAAAAGATTTCTTTACAGATTAATATATTTATTATAAATTAGATCAAATTGGAAAAGACCTAGAGTTAAAGATTCATCGATAGGTAACGTTGCCCCAATACCTAACCAAAGAGCTACTACGGTACCGATTAAGAATACTGTTGTAGCTACTGGACGACGAAATGGATTTTGAAATTGATTCACATTCTCCAAGAAAGGGACTGTCAATAGTCCTGCAGGTACTGAAGCCATTAAAAGGACACCTAATAATTTATTAGGTACTGTACGAAGTATTTGAAATACGGGGAAAAAATACCATTCTGGTAATATTTCCAAAGGAGTTGCAAATGGATTTGCCGGTTCACCAATCATTGATGGTTCTAGAACCGCTAAACCTACGGTACATGCAATAGTACCTGAAATTACTACTGGAAAAATATATAAAAGATCATTGGGCCAAGCTGGCTCTCCATAATAATTATGTCCCATGCCTTTAGCTAATTTAGCCCTTAATACAGGATCATTCAAGTCAGGTTTCTTTGTTATTCGGATAAGTAAATTTTTATGAATCTATCCCCCGAAAGAACCGGACATGTCAATTTTGATCATCCGGCTCGAGCAATAACTTAATTAAAAATGATGAAGGGCGTATCATCAGAATAAGAAAGATCTATGCCATTCATTTATGATTTTGTTATTTCGTATTAAATAAGTGCTCAGTATCCAAGTAAGTTCACAAATTAAATCATGGTTAATATGCCTTTTGGACCATCTTATTCCTTGTAATCCGTGTTTATCCCGACCTACATAATTTTTTTGCAATACAAGGTATTGGCTTGTTACTGATTCGGCCTTTCTCCTTCCTTAGACCCCTTCTTTTACTCCGATAGTTTACCCTATTTAAATGCAAGGGAAATGCATGCATTTTCAGACTATGAAAAGAAAAGGATAAGCAATAAGTAAAACTTATTACTGTTATTACCATTATCTGGATTTCACGGAGCCTAATTTGGATTCGATCATAGAAATAACTCTCTTGGAACGCAACAAAGTTACCAATCCCTTTTACCCAGGTTCTAAACTTCCTTTTTTTGGGAAGAAAATTGGGACAGAGACACATTTGTGATTCATGGCAGATCGAAAAATTAATCTGCACGGCCTAAGCAATAGTTCAAGTCACACACTCCCATAATCTCTTTTCTCCATCTGAGATGAGTATCTACTTAAATTCTTTGTATTGTATTAGATAAAGTATTGTATTAGATAAAGAATACTTAAGATAAAGTAGAAATCCGAGAAACATGGTTTCTTATTTCCATCTTCCCAATTATATGGAAGAATAAATATTCGCGGCAATGATATATCGTTACTGTTACTAAAAAGAATAGGTTTTGAATACTAATTCAAAATGTAGATGTCCTTTCTATAAAGGACCTGAAATACCCTGCTTGCGGATCATTAGAAAGTGCATTGACATAAATACAGCAGTAAGAAGGGGTAATATGAAAGTGTGTAAACTATAAAAACGAGTCAAGGTAGATTGACTCACACTAACACTTCCACGTAATAATTCTACCAAAGGAGATCCTATTAAGGGAATAGCCTCAGGCACACCAGTTACAATTTTTACTGCCCAATAACCAATTTGATCCCAGGGCAAAGAATAACCAGTTACACCGAAAGATACGGTTAGTACAGCTAGAATTACACCCGTAACCCAAGTGAGTTCGCGAGGTTTTTTGAATCCACCTGTTAGATAGACACGGAATACATGCAAGATCATCATAAGAACCATCATACTTGCCGACCATCGATGGACCGATCGGATTAGCCAACCGAAGTTTACTTCAGTCATTATGTATTGAATAGAAGCGAAAGCTTCTAGAACGGTGGGACGATAGTAAAAAGTCATAGCAAAACCAGTAGCTACTTGTACCAAAAAACAAGTAAGTGTGATTCCTCCTAAACAATAAAATATATTAACATGAGGAGGAACATATTTACTAGTGATATCATCCGCAATCGCCTGAATTTCGAGACGCTCTTCGAACCAATCGTATACTTTATTGAGATAGGTAAACTCAAATTCCCCCTCTGAAAACCGTACATGAGAATTTCCTTTCATACGGCTTAAACAAGAACACCCAAATAACTTTACAAACAAAGGTATATCCTTTGTAAAATAGAAAGATGCTTCATACTTCATTCCTTGGGAATATTAAGAATAGGATTCATAATAATCCATTATTTCCTACAAAAATCAGTAATAAATTTAATTGTATAGTGCTCAAATTTCAAGTTGGCTCGTTCTTGAATACATCGCTATAGGCCTTTTGAACGATCTTTTATCCTATTCGTGATCACCTAGATAACAACTAGTATGGACGATCAATAGGAATTATCTTGTCGGGATCTCAATAAATGAATAAATCTAAACCTCAGATTTAAATTTTTACCCCGATGATTTTTTTCATACCCAAAAGGTCTCATGGGTTATAACCTTGAAATTTCATTACTACTCACTCATCATACTAACTAAGAGAGATGAGATACTTTCTCATTCTTCAGTAAGATGAAGCATAAAAAGGAGGAGATATCCTCGATTTCTAATCGTACTGCTTCCAAATTATTAAATTATTGGAAGCCTAGTCACGAGGTATAAATAACAGGTATAAACCAGCAGGTAGAAACCATAGTTCAGATTTTCTTGAATATATTTATTCATATACCTCGTGCTCTGAATATTAACTATTGGATCAATATCCAACGAGGTAGGAGGACCATCTTTATGAAGACAACAGACTAGTTTTCTGTACTAGAATAGAGATCAATTTTAACAAGTCGCACACCCATATTCCAAAAATCCTTAGATAATTACACGATCAAACTACCAGAACGTTATAATATATAGACTCAAGTTATTAATAAAAAGCTTTCCTTACTTAGTTTTTTTTTTCTTCTTTTGGATGAGTTCGGGATCCGGGCGAATCTTCTAGTTTATCTAGACCCAACTAACTGGAATTCCGTTCAATAAAACAGAAGAATTATAAATTTCCGAGATAATAGATAAGAATACTGCAAATAAAACCATTGCAGTGCCCATGAGAGGAGCAGTTCCCCATCCGGGAGCTACTTTACCAGATTCTGTATTAAGTGGTTTTAAATAATTTCCTACACTAGTTCGTATTGGCCCGGTTCTAGAAGTATCATCAATAGTCTGTGTAGCCATAAAACAATAGTATTGGTTGAGATCTATTAACTTTGTATACTATTAATGTATATATACATACATATAATTATCTATCAATGGAAACTGCAACCTTAGTCGCTATCTCCATATCTCGTTTACTTGTTAGCTTTACTGGTTATGCCCTATACACCGCCTTTGGGCAACCCTCTGAACAACTTCGAGATCCTTTTGAAGAGCATGAGGACTAGTTGAAATAATGACCTTCCCAATTGGGAAGGTCATTATTTGATTATATTATAATTATAAGAAGTAGGATTTGAAGAAAAAATTATTTTCTTCCTCTATCCGGAACTTTTGGGGGTTCTCGGAAGAAAATAGCGAAAAAAATTATCCCTAAGGTCGACACCAAAAGGAATGTATAAACCAATGCTTCCATAGATTCGATCGTAGTTTGCAATTACGGATATAGCTTTCGTACTAATTACAACAACATTTTCTTATATTTTTTTATTTTTAAATGAATATTCACTGACATGGAATCTCTCTCTCTCAATATTTATTATTGATCGGAGCGACGCTATATTATACCACTTGTTTTTTAGTAGTTGGATCTCCCAGTTTTTGGAATGCCCCAAATTCCACTTGGGCATCCAAATCGGGGTCAATACCAGCGAAAACATCTCTGAATAGGGTTCTAGCACCATGCCAAATGTGTCCAAAAAAGAAAAGAAGAGCAAATGTAGCATGTCCAAAAGTAAACCAACCCCTTGGGCTACTCCGAAAAACACCGTCGGATTTCAAAGTAGCACGATCCAATTCAAAAATCTCGCCTAATTGTGCACGCCTAGCATATTTTTTAACTATAGTAGGATCACCAAAGCTAACCCCGTCAAGTTCACCACCATAGAACTCAACAGTTACACCTACTTGTTCAACACTATACTTTGATTCTGCTCTCCTAAAAGGAACATCGGCTTTTACAATTCCTTCTTCATCTACTAGAACAACTGGAAATGTTTCGAAAAAGGTAGGCATACGACGTACAAAAAGCTCATGTCCCTTTTTGTCTTTAAATATAGGGTGTCCTAACCAACCAACAGCAATTCCATCCCCATTGTCCATCGCACCCGCCCTGAATAACCCTCCTTTAGCTGGATTATTCCCAATGTAATCATAAAAAGCAAGTTTCTCAGGAATTTTTGACCAAGCTTCTGATAGACTTAGATTCTCAGCCAGACCAGCACGAACCCGTCGATCTATTTCTTGTTGGAAGTATCCCTGATCCCACTGATAACGAGTAGGACCAAATAATTCGATCGGAGTGGTTGCGGAACCATACCACATTGTCCCTGCCACAATGAAAGCTGCAAAAAATACAGCAGCAATACTGCTAGATAAGACAGTCTCAATATTCCCCATACGTAATCCTTTGTATAAACGTTGGGGAGGACGAACACTGAGATGAAATAGACCTGCTAATATACCTAATATACCTGCTGCAATATGATGAGCAGCTATTCCTCCTGGAACAAAAGGATCAAAACCTTCAGCTCCCCACGCCGGACTTACAGGTTGTATATTTCCAGTTAGTCCATAAGGATCAGACACCCATATTCCAGGGCCATACAACCCCGTTACATGAAATGCTCCGAATCCGAAACAGGCTGCTCCTGAGAGGAATAAATGAATGCCAAAAATCTTAGGCAAATCTAAAGAAGGTTTTCCTGTACGGTCATCACAGAATACGTCTAGATCCCAATATACCCAATGCCAGATAGCTGCTAAAAAGCATAAGCCAGAAAACACAATATGTGCTCCGGCCACACCTTCATAGCTCCAAATACCTGGATTAGATACAGTTTCTCCAGTTATACTCCATCCACCCCACGAATCCTTTATTCCTAGACGAGTCATAAAAGGTATAACGAACATACCTTGTCTCCACATTGGATCAAGAACAGGATCGGATGGGTCGAAAACTGCTAATTCGTAAAGAGCCATTGAACCAGCCCAACCAGAAACTAAAGCTGTATGCATTATATGCACAGCGATTAATCGTCCAGGATCATTCAATACGACAGTATGGACACGATACCAAGGCAAACCCATGAAAATACCCCTTTTTATCAGAAAAAGTAGACACTATGTAACTTTCTCACATTAAATAAGATTATGCTAGCGAGTTATACCTTTATCTCAAAGATGAACATTCAAAAAAATTAAATTAATGGAACAGTTAAAAGTATTTATGTTCAATATAGCAACGAGAAGCGGATATATATTATCCTTTATATGTACCAATATACAATGTGGAAATTGGTCCCATTTATACAGTCATATATAAACAAGCTTTATAAAGTAAAGTACTTTAGATATTTTAAAAAAAAGGCAAGTCCACTTATTTGGTCCTATCACTCATTTGGGCTTATAATTTATCGTTGTTAATGTTAATAGAGAGAAATATTAAAATATTTATTTTATGATAAATCCCAATTTACCCTCTGTTTTTGTGCCTTTGGTGGGCTTGTTTTTTCCGGCAATTACAATGGTTTTTCTTTATTTCTATATTCAAAACGACGAGATTTTATGAATATGATTCAATCAAATATCATAAATAATAAATATATTCCAATCTTTCAATCGTAGAACAAAAGAATATGTTTATTCTTTTATATGGATAATATATAATAAAACCTCTTTTAGACACGAACAAAATAGATCTAAATAGATATTAATCTTTATTTAGATCTATTCATACTCAATATATGAATGTGTATGGTATGGTCTATACATCATGAATATAAGCTGGATGTATATGATATGTTATATACATAATTATTTTATAATTACAATATATAAGGGTGTGTGAATGAATAAGTCTTTATTACTTAATAATATGTATACATATACATTCGAATCTCGAGATTGGTATTTAATACTCGTGCAATGAACTATTTTTTTAGAATCGATAAGTTAAGGACCAATTCCCCCCAAAAAAAGCACACACCCTAAATATATAGTCTACCTAGATGCTTATATGTATATGGCTATTTTATTATTTATTATATAGCCCATTTATGAAAGTGACTTTGGGATGGTAGTAAAAAGAGTAAGTGTTTGGCTACTCCCTAAAATTAAATAGTACGCAATTTGTTATGAATCGTCGATCCAAATGGCTCTGGATAGAACCCATAACAGGGTCTAGAAAGATCATCAATTTTTTTTTTGCTTGTATCCTTTTTTTTGGTTCACTAGGATTTTTATTGGTCGGAATTTCAAGTTACCTTGGTAGGGACCTTATACCCTTATTGTCATCTCAGCAAATACTCTTTGTTCCACAAGGAATTGTAATGTGTTTTTATGGTATTGCGGGTCTGTTCATTAGCTCTTATTTGTGGTGTACAATTTTGTGCAATGTAGGTAGTGGTTACAATAAGTTTGATGAAAAAGAAGGAATTGCATGTCTTTTTCGTTGGGGATTTCCCGGAAGAAATCGCCGTATTTTTATCCAATTTATTATGAAGGATATTCAGGCGATAAAAATGGAAGTTCAAGAAGGTATTTCCCCTCGTCGTGTTCTTTATATGGAAATAAAGGGTCAACAAGACATCCCTTTAACTCGTACTGAAGAAAATTTGACTCTGCGTGAAATGGAACAGAAAGCTGCCGAATTAGCCCGTTTTTTGCGTGTATCCGTTGAAGGATTTTGAAATGGGGATCTTATTCAACATACAAATGTGTAGATCTATATAGTAGATACGATAAAAAATTTGGATATAAAAAACTCTATATTATTATTTCTTTTTAGAGAGGACCGAGAGATCCAGTAGACATTACGTCTCAAAAGTAAAAATTAATTAAACTAGAATAAATATAAATAGTGTATTAAAAATTAAAAACACTTTTTTACATATGTGTACGGCAAGGCCTTTTGGAGTGCAGAATTGGTCTTATTTTTTATTTATGAAATAATTAATTATTTCTTTGGTTCCTATAACATAAGTTAGTTGTTGATACGACTGGGAATAATCTACTTTTTACCCTACTTCTCATTCGGAGCAAACCACCGTCGAAGAATTACTCACTAGATCATTCTATGAATGCGATACCTCGTTCTATAATTCGTACTTTGTTCAGATTTTGGAAAGAGCTAACGGGTCAATCGAGTTCGTTAGCGATTCACGAGTTGGAAGTAGCCAAATATAAAGCATTAGTTTCTCTACAATATCTCGCATGTTTAGTAGTATTGCCGTGGGGAATTTCAATTTCATTACAGAGAGTTTTGGAATCTTGGGTTACAAATTGGTGGAATACTGGTCAGTCAAAAAGAATTTTTGATTTTATACAAGAAGAAAATGTTCTAGAAAAATTTGAGAAAATAGAAGAGCTATTTCTGTTAGAAAGAATGGTGGAAGATTATTCGGAAACACATTCGCAAGATCTTTATATAGAGATGCAGAAAAAAATGATCCAATTGGTAAAAATATATAATCAAGATTGTATCCAAATAATTTCGCATTTATTAGCAAATCTAATAGGTTTTGCTATTCTAAGTGTTTTTCTCATTCTGGGTAAGAAGAAACTTGGCATTCTTAATTCTTGGATACAAGAAGTCTTCTGTAGCTTAAGTGATACTATGAAAGCTTTTGTTATTCTTTTAGCAACCGATCTATGTATTGGGTTTCATTCGCCCCATGGTTGGAAACTGATGGTCGATTTGATCTTCGAAAATTATGGATTTTCCCATAACGAACGAATAATATCTGGTCTTGTTTCAACTTTTCCAGTCATTTTAGACACAATTTTCAAATATTGGATCTTCCAACGTTTTAATCGTACATCTTCTTCACTTGTAGTAATTTATCATTCGATGAATGAATAAAAAATGGGTTTCTCTCACAATTTTAAATTAAATGTTTTTGTCATATTTATTTAGAAATCAGCTATTTTTTACTCTTTTTTACTTTTTTATAGGTTGATACTTCTTATTTTTTCTCTTCGGGTTTAATATAGTAGCGGAATTGCAGACAGGTAACTATCATAATTACCTACTCCTATTTATTGTTTAAATAAAATATTTGGAACCAAAAGTTGAACGATGCAAAATAGAAATACTTATGATGACTGGGTGAAAAACTGGATACCTCAATCAATTTACGTCTTGATCATGATACATATAATGACTCAGACATTTATTGCGAATGCATACCCCATTTTCGCACAACAGGGTTATGAAAATCCTCGAGAAGCGACTGGACGTATTGTATGTGCCAATTGTCATTTGGCTAAAAAACCTGTGGAGATCGAGGTTCCACAGTCTGTGCTTCCCGATACCGTATTTGAAGCAGTCGTTAAGATCCCCTATGATAAGCAAATAAAACAAGTTCTTTCTAATGGTAAGAAAGGAACTTTAAATGTAGGAGCTGTTCTTATTTTACCCGAAGGTTTTGAATTAGCTCCTCCGGATCGCATTTATCCTGATATTAAGGAAAAGATAGGGGATCTTTATTTTCAGAACTATCGGTCTAATCAAAAAAATATTATCGTAATAGGTCCTGTTCCTGGTCAAAAATATAGTCAAATGGTGTTTCCCATCCTTTCACCAAATCCTGCTACTAATAAAGCAGTTCACTTCCTGAAATATCCTATATATTTGGGTGGTAATAGAGGAAGAGGACAAATTTATCCCGATGGGAGCAAGAGCAACAATACAGTATATAACGCTTCAGCAACGGGTAGAATAAGTAAAATTGCACGTAAAGAAAAGAGTGGATATCAAATAACTATTGATAATCCAATAGACGGTCGACAAGTGGTTGACTTTGTACCTCTCGGACCGGAACTTCTGGTCTCAGAAGGTGAATTCATTAAGGCAGATCAGTCGTTAACGAATAACCCTAATGTAGGTGGATTTGGTCAGGAAGATGCAGAAATAGTACTTCAAGATCCTTTACGTGTTCAAGGTCTTTTATTATTCTTAGCATCTGTCATTTTGGCACAGATATTTCTAGTTCTTAAAAAGAAACAATTTGAGAAAGTTCAATTGGTCGAGATGAATTTTTAGTTATATAAAAATTTAAGTTGTCTGAAAGATTAAAATCTCCGTCTTATAGAGGCTAATGCAATCATAAATCATATAAAATAAAAATTGCAAAATCAATTCATACCCCTTCGGAGATGGAGATCCTTTCATTCGACCCTTCCTCTCTTCAAATAATATCATATGAACATTACGAAAGATAGATATATGTATATCTTGCATAAGGAGTGACTCCGGAACAGACTTACTGAACAGTCCCTTATTCATGTTTGACATTACAAATTAATATACATGTAATCTTTTCTGGTATTATTTTTATGGATTGTCCAATTTTTAATATACAAATATACTTATTAAAATATAGAAAGATAAGACCTTACCCTTCTTTGAGTTCGAAGAAGGGTAAGGTCTTATCTTTCTAAGTTTTCACTTTCGTGTGTACAGTATTCCTCATAGATATGAAATACATTTTATTATCTATAGGGATGATCCTAATCCGGAATAAGAACCATAGAAAAAGATACCTATTAAACCAATCACGAGAATACCAGTTAAAGTACCTATCAACCAAAGAGGGATCCTTCCGGTGGTATCAGCCATTTTTCTTACTTCCTTTCAAATTTTATTAAGTAGTCATGCTCAAGACATAAACAATTATTATATTGTTTATTAGTTTTTTCAAAATTGGGTGAGAAAGAATATTCTACACTGTTCCTAATTGAAAAAGTAATTAGAGAATAGAACGGCAAGTACAAAAATGAGTAACAACCCCCAATAGAGGCTGGTACGATTCAATTCAACATTTTGTTCGTTCGGGTTTGATTGTGTCATTAGATAGCTCCGTGATTTAGTTTATATAGAGTTTATCGCTGTATGAATTGCATTGCTGATATTGATCCCAAGAAAAAAACTGTAGGTACAGCTAGTCCGTGAACGGCCAACCATCTAACTGTAAAAATTGGATAGGTTCTATCTATAGTCATTAGTACCTCCTAAAAAGATCTAGATCTAGTAAATTCATCTAGTTGCTCTAATGAATCGAAACGACCAGTTACTAATGGAACCTCTTGTCGACTTTCTGTGAAATATTCATTCGGCCGAGGGCTACCGAATACATCATAAGCTAAACCCGTACTGACAAATAACCAACCTGCAATGAATAGGGAAGGTATAGTAATGCTATGGATAACCCAGTATCGAATACTGGTAATAATGTCAGCAAAAGCGCGTTCTCCCGTATTCCCAGACATGCTAAGCTCCACTCCATATATTATTATAAAGTCAAGGGGAATTTGGTCCCATGAAAGAGAGAGATCAGAAAATGGAAAACTACTGATATCTTCTACAATCCTTGTTTTATTGTCAATATTATACCAAAGGTATATTTGAAGTATACTGAACCAGTATAACTAGCCTTCTTCTAACATAGCAATACAATTTTGGTTAGGTTAATATCGAAAGGGAGTGGGATAGAATGATTCTGCTACTGTCAGAGCTTCCAACTCTATTTGGTCAACTGAATCCATCTCTTTTTTTTTTATTCTTTTTTTTTATTGGGCATTTTTTTTTTTTTTACTGGACAGAAATTAGATAATCCCAGTATGTTTCATGATACGTCCGGAAAATATCATGTCTCAAAATTGCATTGTAACAATTGAACATATGAATTATGGGAAAATGAATTTCGATTTCATCTGAGCAGTAATCATTGTACTGGTTTTCGGTTATACAGGTGGCTGTATAACTAGAATACATTAATGTCACTTCAAGAAGTGGATCATTAGTGTTACTGTATGTAACAGTATCGTTGGTGAAGTTATGCCGTGAACTTAATGGTTTATTAACATAGAACTTTAAGTTGAGAAACGAGTGTTACTAATCTCGTTAATAGAATAGTGAAATATTCTCTGTGATATTATTTTGTACGAATTGTAAATACAAGTTATTCCTATTTTTTTACAAGAGAGACAGGATGGAATATCAGTCTTTGCTTACAAGCCATATGAAAAAATTGAATCTATATAGAATATACTAATATATTCTATTCGCACGAATGGATTTCGTTTGCCTGTAAAAGAGGTTTTTTTCGTTCCAATCTTTCGAACAGACTGGTAGAGATTAATCATTGTTAAATTCAATGATCTCGTATTTATTAGTTTATAATAATATTAGTTTATATTTAAAAAACTACGTTTTCTAATTTGTAATTTGCCGAGTGGTTACACAATTGGCATTTATTTTATTCATGGGTTGCTCAATATCAATAAATTTGAGGATTATATTTTTTGGTTATTCCAAAAAATAAATATAATATCTTTTATTGTCTATTCCCTTAATGTTTGTATAATATTCATACATTTTTTATTCTTTATACAAATTAGTAATTTGTTATAATTGAATTAACACTGTAACATTTCATTTTTTTTTATTATTCTGATCCTATCTTACAAAAGTAAATAAATTTAGGTAATTGTCTGATAAAGACACACATCAATCATATTCTTTCCATTAAGTCCTTCCAATGTCTACTATTATTAGTTATTTCATTTTTTTATTAGTTCTGCTTATTTTAACCTTAGTCCTATTCATAGGTTTAAGTAATATACGACTTATTTGAAATTAAATAGGAATAAAAACCTCTTCGTTCGCTTAATCAAGAAGTTTTCTCAATTCAAAATTGATTGAGATTTCTAGTAAGTCTGGGTTACTATCCGGGGTAGCTATTAATCTTTACTTCCTTTTTTTAATCAATATGATTGAAGTTTTGTTATCCGGAATTGTGTTAGGTCTGATTCCTATAACTTTGGCTGGATTATTCGTAACTGCATATTTACAGTACCGACGTGGTGATCAATTGGATATTTGAGATCATTTTTATCGTGAATGAATGAGTCTCCTACTGATTCTGGGAGATAAGATTTCATTGACCATTCTAATTTATGGAATGATCAATTCAAAAGATTGGACCAATAAAAAAAGAATCGCGCTCTGTAGGATTTGAACCTACGGCATCAGGTTTTGGAGACCTGCGTTCTACCGCACTGAACTAAGAGCGCTTTCTTGGAAAAACTAAAAAATACAAAATGATAAAAAAGATCATTTTACAACAAATCACTGGTTATTTATGTTCCAGTGAATCAAAATAACTGGAGCTTTTTTTACGAAAAGGACTAGGTAGGGATGACAGGATTTGAACCTGCGACATTTTGTACCCAAAACAAACGCGCTACCAAGCTGCGCTACATCCCTGTTAATTGTTAGTCTTTAACATTATTTATAATATAATTTATATTTATTTTCTTCCACATTTATCTATTTGGGTCTACTCTATAAAACGAGAATATAATAGACAATATGTCTATTAATTATGGATTATTTGATAATAGATAATAGAATATGTTCTGTTACAGAAAGGAATAGAAACATTGCCCAAATCATTTTACAGATTGTTCGGAGTCCCCAGGGACTGATAAACTATGGGTATAGTTGACCATATAAGATATGCATCCGGATTGATAAGGAAAACTTACGAACAATGCGAGATATAAAGACATACCTTTCTACAGCGCCTGTGCTAGCTACTTTATGGTTGGGATCTTTAGCCGGTTTATTGATTGAGATAAACCGCTTTTTCCCAGATGCTCTTACTTTTCCCTTTTTCTTATTCTAATTTTCCTGCAACTGCGAAAGGAAAAAAAGATGCTAGATCAATTTTATACTTTTATTCTTGTATAAAGAGTAAGATGGATTAAATATCCCTATCCGAGTTTGTAACTCAAGGGAGGATATATAGAATCAAACAAAATATAAATTTATATCCAAAAGTTCCTTCTACAAAATAATAGTATTATTGAAAATTAATAATAAAGATTTTATTACGAGAATGAATTAAGTAATAAAATCTTTAATCATTCTACGACAACTTCTATCCCTTTCTCTTTCTTCTCCTTTTCGAAATTGAAAAAGCGAAGTATATTCAATATATCTAATATAGAGTAAGTTTATGGCCAAGGGTGGAAATGTAAGAGTAACAATTACTCTTGAATGTACTAGTTGTACACAAGATAGTGTTGATCAAAAATTGCCGGGTATTTCTAGATATACGACTCGAAAAAATCGCTCCAATACTTCTAGGTTGGAATTGAATAAATTTTGTCCTTATTGTTACAAGCACACTATTCACGGAGAAATAAAATAAAATATATCGAAATATCCTCACCCAGGGATAGAAATAAATCAATATAAATACAACTATTTTTTTTTATGTCACTTTTTATATTTCGAATATAAATTAAATTTTAGGTATAAATATTAAAAGATAAAAGGTTCATGAAACAACCTATGAATACATCTAAACCCTCTTCTCAGGATAAATCCCTAATACATCTACAGATACACCATGCAATTTTAAAAGGTTCATGAAATAAATTCAATTATAATTATGAATACAATTAAACCCTCTTCTCAGGATACATCTAAGCCTAGGACAACAGATACGTCATCTGAGCCTAAAACGACCGTCGTCTAATACTAATACAACAGATACGCCGTCTAAGCCCAATACATCTACAGATACACCGTCTAAGACTTATAAATATAAGCCTTATTATCGGCCATCTAAGCCTAATACTACAGATATGTCATCTTCTCGGAATACATCTAAATATAAGCCGTCTTCTCGGAATACATCTAAATATAAACCATCTTCTCGGAATACATCTAAATATAAACCATCTTCTCGGAATACATCTAAATATAAACCATCTTCTAGGAATACATCTAAATATAAATATAAACCATCTTCTAGGAATAAGCGATCTTTTAGGAAACGTGTATCACCAATTGGGCCTGGAGAACAAATTGATTATAAGAATATTAGCCTAATTAGTCGATTTATTAGCGAACAAGGAAAAATTTTATCTCGCCGAGTAAATCGATTAATGTTGAAACAACAACGCCTAATAACTAGGGCTATTAAACAAGCTCGTATTCTATCTTTGATACCTTTTCTCTCTAATGAAAAGTAATTGGTGCCTAAGAAATGAACTTACTCATACTCCTGAATAGAATTGAAGCTGGGATATCTGTCAATAGATAGAGCAGATTTTAATTCTTTAAAAAGGATTAAAAAAAGGAATTATTCAAATGGATCGAATATGAATTAAATTTCCCGGAGGAAATTCTCCGGGAGATTCTATTTCACGATACGGTAATTTTTTCCAAGATTGTATAGAAGCAATTACTATCTAATACAGCTAATTGTGATAGTGTTTTACGATTTGTAAGCAACTGCCTTTTATATAAATATTGTATAAATCTGTTATAGGAGACTCCATTAGCACGGGATGCTGCATTTATCCGAGTAATCCACAAACGGCGAAAATCTCTCTTTCGTTTAATTCTATCTCGGTGAGCGAAAACTAAGGCTCTCATTTTCTGTTGGTTAGCAATTCGAAAAAGTTTTGAATGGGCCCCCCGGGAGCCTGATACAAATGCAAGAATCTTTTTTCGACGTTTTTGAGCTATATATCCACGTTTCACTCTGGTCATTGAAGTTGATTCTTATGAAGGACTAATCTATTTTTTGATTAGTTATTCATTCTTTTGTTTTATTAAGAAACAAACTGATTTTTCTGATGTATAAAATACGGGTTCCAATGGCTTTTGCTACTGCAACCTTCCCAACCATAATTGCATTAAGTTAGGCACCTTCTAGGTAGACAGGGGATCGGACCTTGTACTAAAAAATAAAAAAATATTATGGGTTTCATCGTTTCTATGGTTCTTTCTCTAACGGTAAGGTCCTCTCTATACGCCGGAGCCCTAAATGTCTAAGACATGATATTAGTATTTGGTAACTTGTACAGTTTGCCATCTCTAGCTCTACCCCCCGAATTATCAAGTAAGAAATACTCTTATTATAAAAGAAATATTCTTATTATAAGAATAAGATTTCTCTATATAGTGACGACATGTAATTATAAGATAAGAGTTGGCAAGGTAGCTTACCTTGTGTCCGTTATCGCGGCAATAGAGGCATAATTTTTATGCTTTTTTCAATTTGCATTATTTCCCCGCTCAATGGATTGATGACCATTCGCTACCAATGAGGAATTGCTTTTCATCCCACATCAAGGTGATTGGATTTGCACCAATGGAAACCATAAATTTCATCCTCAGTAAGAGTAGATGATAGATCTCTACTTTTACAGATCAGAAAAGTTCTTCCTGTTAGAGGAATCTCCTGGTCCGTTTTAGCTTATGATCCAAACGAGTCGCACATACACCCTAGCACATACTCCTTTACGCTGAGGGCATCCTCGAAGAGCAGGACATTTTGTTCTATTTTCTATTGGCTGTCTCGCATTTCTAATAAGTTGTTGAATAGTTGGCACTCTGAATTCTATGCGAAATTGAATGGTTCGGATTGATCTTAACCAACTATATTACTTTGGTAATAGTTATTAATAATACAGAAATTTTTAAAAATTTGTTTAATTTAATTTGCTACAATTCGAAATAAATACAGAATTCTTCTATAAAATTTAGAATTTATAGAAGAATTCTATAAAGATATGATATAAAATGGCATAAATAACGATATAACATAAATGATCCCAATTAGTAGATTTAGTAGATCATTAATGATCTTTGTGACTTCAATTACTAGCCATAAAGTTTATTTATTTTAAACTTTAGATAAAAAAAAGTACTCTTCTTTAGTGTATTTTTATGTATATTTTTATGTTATGTGTTTTTTTGGAATACGTTCCAAATTACCATAAAATACATAATAATTCACCTCCTATTTTTTTTTGTCGAGCTTCTCTATCAGTCATAATTCCTTGGGAAGTAGAAAGAATGACGATTCCCATTCCACCTAGAACTTTAGGGATCTCCCTAAAAGGGGAATAGATTCTCAGACCAGGTTTGCTAATACGTTCTGGAGCGGTTATATATCTCTTTTCCTTCCTTTCTCTAGATTTTGAAGTTAAAACCAAAAGAGATTTTTTACCTTCTCGATGTTCCCTAACATCCTCTAGAAAACCTTCTCGTAGAAGGATCCTTGCAATGTTCTCAGTAATAATAGTAGTTGCTACTCGAACTGTTTTTTTTTTTACCATGTCAGCGTTTCTTATAGAAGTGATTAAATTGGCAATAGTATCGTTACCCGTGACGAACTAATTCTTAGGAATTTCAGGTCTCAATATAAAAAGGCATGTTTATTTTATTTAAGAAATATGCCTAAGATTCCAAATTAATTTCTATTTTTGTATAATTAGATACACATTAAATATAACATATTTATAATACTTCAGGAGACAATGAAATTATTTTGGTGAAATTCAATTCTCTTAATTCTTCAGTAACTGAACCAAAAACTCGAGTTCCTTTTGGATTCCTTTTCTGATCAATGATAACTGCTGCATTGTCATCAGATCGTATTATGATTCCATCGTCACGTTTAAGTTCTTTACACGTTCGTATAACTACGGCTCTAACTACTTCTGATTCTTCCAGGGGCATATTAGGTGTTGCTTCTTTAATTATAGCGATTATAATATCGCCAATATTAGCGTATTCCCGATTATTTGCTCCTAGAACTCGAATACACATTAATTTTCGGGCGCCACTGTTGTCTGCTACATTAACATAAGTTTGAGACTGAATCATTTTTCCTCCAAAAGATTTTATTTGTTGCCTTGGCATTAAACTTTTTTAGCCATAAATATCTATTTCGTTCGGTCTGGCGAACTAACAAGAAATTGAGTATGTATAGGCATTTTGTATGCTACGATTTGAAAAGCTCTTCTAGCTATAGTTTCTGATACTCCGCTTATTTCATAAAGTATTCGACCCGGTCTGACCACAGATACCCAATATTTGGGAGTTCCCTTCGCTTTTCCCGAACCCATACGTATTTCTGCAGGTCTTCTTCTAATAGGTTTGTCCGGAAATATACGTATCCATATTTTTACGCCACGACGGGCAAAACGAGTAATTGTTCGTCGTCCTGTTTCTATCTGCCCAGATGTGATCCAAGCAGGTTCCAATGCCTGCAGAGCAAATCTACCAAAACAAATGCAATTGCCTCGGGAAGCTACTCCCTTCATTCTTCCTTTATGTTGGTGACGAAATTTCGTTCTTTTTGGGTTATAGTCGATGGATTATTTGAATCCCATCTCTATTTCAGAACCGGATATGAAAGTTTCTTCTCATCCGGCTCCTTGTGAAGAATCTATGGCTTGGATAATCAATATTGAGATCATGTGTTGTGTTATATATTATGTGTTATATAGCATAAAAAATAGATCTTTTATTTAAATCGATACTGCCCAATAATAATAATAACTTCACAGGCGAATATTCACTCTTCCAATATTTGGCTCATGGGGCCGATTTATAGACTCCAATGATATAAATTCTTTCTTGGTTTATTTCGCCATCCTATCCAATGAATGATTAAGATTTCTATATGATCTTATGCAGTCACAGGTTCCATCGTTCCCATAGCTTTCAAATGGCTGTTCAGGTCTACCCTCTGCAATGAAGCTTTTATTTCATTTCTTACAGAATCAATTTACTTAGTTTCCATTGACCCGAAGCTCCTTTTTTTCATAAACCTAATTCATTGAAAATGAAATTGATTAGGATGATTCTTATGCTTTATAACACTACTCTTTGGGGGTAATTTAGTAAACCATACATAGACTGTAAGGAAGAAGATTTCCTTCTTTCTTTTTCTCCTTCCTCTCTTTTTTTCTTTTCTTGCATTACCAAAGACCTTTTTCGCTTCACGAAAGATATGTATCTCATTTGTTTGTCTCTTTGTGGAAGAAAGTCTTTCGTTCATTTGATGAAACTATCTTAGATAGCTTATTGGATCTTAATAATATGAAACAAAGATCCAGTTTGTAGTTCATAGTATACCAGAGACCAATTCGTTATTATTTCGATATTTCGAGTTCTTCATCATTTTAAGATAAGAAGAAAAAACTTGCTCTCAACGAGTCGCACACTAAGCATAGCACATCTCCAAGATGGTCAATCTAGTTTTTATTTGATCTTGCAAAATTGATGATTTCTAATCGGTCAGAATATAGAAAGGTATTGCTCATTTTTAACAAAGATCCAAATTTTGATCCCCAATACTCCATATATGGTTTGAACCGCATAATAACAATAATCAATTTTAGCTCGAAGGGTCTGTAAGGGAACTCTACCTTGTAGGGCCGATTCTTTACGGGCTCTATCAATTCCGTTGAGACGTCCTTTTATTTTTATTTTAATACCTTCTACATCTGCCTCTTCAGCCAATTCAATAGCTTTTTTCATTATTTTTCTTATTTCAACCCTCGCCTTTAGTTGTAGAGCAATATATTCCGCAAGAATATTAGGTTCTCTATAAGGTTTTTCCACTTTTTCTATAGAGATGAGAAGTTTTCGGTTCACAGAACCTAACATATTCTGTAAAAGCATATTTTGTACTTCGTCTCTTAATTTTTCAATTTCTTTTTTATCTTTATCTTTATATTTCTGTTTTTGGATGAACAAGTCGGTAAATCCAATATATATGTTCACCTGAATCAAATCAGTCTTTTTCATAATCTCTATACGTATAATTCCTCCATAATTTGAATTTGAGGCATCTTGGATATGTCTTACATAATTTTCAATGCAATTATGTATTTTCTCATCTTCTCGTAGATCTTCGGAATAATTTCTTTGTTCAAACCAAAGGGAACGATGGTTTTGAGTAAAACCAAGTCTAAAACCAAGTGGATTTATTTTTCTTCCCATACATATTTGTCTTTTTGGTAATCCAATACAATTGTTATATGACAATTTGGTTTCTGTATTGGATAACCACGTCCCCGAGCTCTAGGTTGAAATCTTTTGAAAAGAGTACCTTCATTAACTTCAGCTACACTGATAAATAGATTGTGTTTGTTTAAACCCATATTGTGATTAGCATTTGCGGCTGCAGAATGAATTACTTTTAAGATTGGATAGCATGCTCCATAATGCATCCAACTCAGTATAATCCATGCTTCTATATAGGGACGACCACGAATTTGATTAATTACTCTACGTGCTTTATTAGCAGACATACGTATATGTCTAGCTAAAGCTCTTATTTGTGCCATATTCATCCTCCACAATGAATTAATATTTTATCGTTTCTCTCTTTTTTTATCATTTCTCGTTTTTTTATCATTTCTCGTTTTTTGATCATTTCTCGTTTTTTTATCATTTCTCGTTTTTTGATCATTTCTCGTTTTTTGATCATTTCTCGCTTTTTGATCATTTTTCGTTTTTTTATCGTTTCTAGCTTTTCTATCGTTTCTCGCATGCCCCTCAAAAATAAAAGTAGGTGAGAATTCCCCCAATTTATGGTTTATCATATCATGTGATATATATATGGGTAAATGTTCTTTTCCATTATGCACAGCAATGGTATGACCAATCATTGCGGGTACAATATCAGATGCTCGGGACCATGTCACTATTATCTTCTTCTCTTTCTTCATATTTAGGTTTTCTATTTTCCTCGACAAATAATTAGCTACAAAAGTATTTTTTCTTAGTGAACGTGCCATGATTAATTACCTTTCTTTTGATTTACCTTTTTTTTTCTTGAAAGAAAAAATGTATTTACAACTATAAACTACTTACGTCGACGAAGGATTGAAACATCACTATATCTATTGATCTTCCGACTCTTTCTTCCAAGTGCGCTATAGCCCCAAGGGGTTAGGGGTTTTTTCCTACCAATTGGGGATCTTCCTTCACCGCCCCCGTGAGGATGGTCCACAGCATTCATAACTACTCCTCTTACTTCAGGACGTTTACCCAGCCAACGTTTCGATCCAGCTTTACTCAAAGCTTTATTTTTCCATTTTACGTTGCCTACTTGTCCAATTGTTGCTGAGCAATTCTCATATATTAAACGAACCTCCCCAGATGGTAATCTTAATGTGGTCAATTGGCCTTCTTTTGCAATCAGTTCTGCTACAGCACCCGCCGCTCTAGCTAATTGTCCGCCTTTTCCGACTTGTATTTCTACATTATGTAGAGTTGTGCCTAAGGGTATATTGGTTGAAGTAGATCTTTAGTTTGTAAAAATCCCTTCCCAAACTGTACAAGCCTCTCTCAGGGCATACAGCTTTCTGGATGTGAATTATATTTAACATATTCAATATTTGAATATTGATATTATATATCAATCTGGGATTAAGGGCATATTTTCAATCCCTTATGCTCTGATTCTTTACATCCTAGGTTTATCTATTCCATCATCTGGCTTATGTTCTTTTTCATTTAGCATTCAGAATGAATGACTTTATCAAATTACGTCAATACTTCCGCATCTTCCGGATAACGTAGGAGTCATTTGAAATATATTCTTATTCTCACTGTTCAGCTCCGAATCTGTCTTTGACCATCAAATCAAATGTGATTTACTTGTCTTTATCTTCATAACAAGGGTTCCTTTACCTTATCTGTTTATGCTTCAGACAATTTAGTCTTCTCCATATTATCATATCTCGGGAGCCAATAATTACAGAAACTATTGAACTCAATCACCCGCTGCTGTTTATCCTCAGTTTCCCTTTGGGGTTTATCCCATCAAAGTTTCCTAGTTGGATCAGTGATAGATTTTAAGGTTTTGCTGTAAACCCAATCGGTTGTTCCCGATTACGTAAATTAATAATTCAAACCGCACTCAAAGGTAGGGCATTTCCCATTGATATGGGGGCTTTTGGACCAGAAAGGATAGTATCTCCAATAATGACCCCTCTGGGATGCAAAATATATGTCTTTTCACCATTTATATAGTGCACAAGACATATGTATGCACTTCTATTAGGGTCGCTTTCTATTCTTACAATTTTTCCCAATATGTTTTTCTCATTCCGCCGAAAATCAATTTGACGATATAGACGCTTGTGACCTCCTCCTCTATGTCGTGAGGTAATAATTCCTCTGTTATTACGACCTTTCCCACAACGATGCTTTCCGGAGGTCAATTTCTTTTGTGGATGAGACTGGACTCTTCCATCGAAACCTGATAGGGATTTACCACTTATGCCTGAAGTTCTGTATGAACGGGTGATCATATTATTATTTATTTTAATTGAATAAGTCTCATTGATAACGGAAAAGTGGAATAGAATAACCTGGTTTTAGTTTAATAATTATACGTTTATTATGTATTCGATGTTTCATTATTTGATTTATCTTCCCTCTTTTCTCTCTTTTTTTCGGGGGTCGATAACTATTTAACCCTATTACTTTAACATTAAAGAAGAGTTCAATCCATTTTTTGATCTTTGTTTTAGTCGATCCCGAATCGACATTCAAAATATATTGATTCTTTTCAAATAAATCAATACTTTTCTCTGTAAGTACTAAATTTACATATTGAACCTCATCCATAAATATCTATCCTTTACTATCTTTTGTAAATACAAATGCCTATATCCACCAATCCATATTTTATTATGGTTCAATATAAATGGTTCAATATAATATAAATAAAATATAGCTATTTAAATAAATATATTCTATTCATAACTTATATTATGTTATGGTTCGATATAGTATAAATTTAGCTATGTAAATAGCTATATTCTATAAGTTCTAAATAAAAAAAATAAAAACCGGCACGGACCTAATCTAATTTCAATATTTAATCGACTGAATTGAGATAGCAGGTTCTTTGATCTAAAAGTTATTGCGAGTAGAATGCAGTAACTTTTTACTGTGCATCCAGCAGGAATTGAACCCGCGACTTCCCAATTATGAGTTGGGTGCTTTGACCATTCAGCCATGGATGCTAGATAAAGCAAATAAAAAGCAAGTCAATTTTATACTTGGCAGTAAGTATCGAATCAGATTAACCCATTTGATTATATCATACTCAATTGAATTCATGCTTATTATTTAAAATATTAAATATAGATTTATGACATATCTTTGTCATTTTGAATGATGGGATTTCTATACTTTTATATAAAATGATGACAATTAGACTATAAATAGATATAATCTATTTATAGAGACCAAAAGAGAGGTAGATTTTTCATATTTGACAATTAGACTATAAATAGATATAATCCATCTATATAGACCAAAAGAGAGGTAGATTTTAAATACTTGACAATTAGACTATAAATAGATATAATCTATCTATAGAGACCAAAAGAAAGGTAGATGATTTGCCGATCCTGTTTATATAGATGGAGATATCTGTAATTAATTGGAAATATGTGTAATTAATAGATAATATAAATAGGGAGATACTGTAAACAATGCAGTGTATAGATCTGCATTATCACTAGATCTATACATTGATCTACATTATCAATATATGTATACATTGATATACATAGATTATTATAGATATAATAGATATTATCTATATCTAATATGTTACCAAAAGGATTTGTCTATATTGTTTACAATAATAGATATAAACAAAAATGGAAAATAACGAAGTTTTTGAATCGACTGAAAGATCGGGGCTAAATCGATAGAAAAGGCAAAAAACTATTTGTCTAAATTAAAATAAGACAAAACTACATTATATATATATATATATATCAAAGTTGTATTAACTTATAATTCTTATTACTAATTAACTTATTTATTTACTATTTAACTTAATTTAAATACTACTCCTAATCAAATTAGATTAATTTTTTATTTTAAAATTTTTATAAACTAATGAAACATAAAAAAACATATCTGGAAAAATATCCTCTGAATCCGAACGAAATTCCAAACATATCCGTATCTACTAAATATCGGTTCTATAGCATATATTGTGTATTTAAAGTAAGACTAATGGGAGTATTCAATCCATGGACCGAATCTAATTTGGTGAGATTGCTAACTAACATATTTTCTGGTCGAGAAAGCGTTATTAAGCTCTTTGACTTTCGGATTATTAGTACTTTATTTATACGTGATATACGTCTATTTATTTTACGGGGTCAAGCAATAAAAGCTTTAATTATACTTACATTACCATTAGTTTTCTATTATTTAAATAGTCGATCTTTGTTTGAAACAAACAGATCAAAATATAATGCGATGAAAATATTTCCATCTATATATCAGATGGGATCTAAAAATTTGTTGCTCCTTCCGCATGTGCTTATGTCTTTGCCAAAAGATAAAAGGAGATATCAACGTCGCTTACTCCATCCAAGACAGCATGCTTGGTTTTCTATAAATTCGGAAATAAATGAATATTATAAAAAAAAAGTAATGGAATGGCAGATAGAGTATGGGGACCCTAACCAAGAAGAAGAATCAGTTGGAAAACGTCCTAGTCGAAAGCGAAAGCCTTTAAAATTGAGTCAAATTGAAAAAAGAATAAAAAAATTAGTGGAATTAACAAAAGAAATCGAAGAGGAAGAATTTACAAAAGAAATTGAACACGAAGAATTAACAGAAAAAGTAACAGAAGAATTAATTAAAGAAAAAGAAATTACACAATTAACAGAAGAAATCTCCTTACAATCGGAATTTTGTAAAGGATTGATTGATAATTTGTCAATAGATGAATCATATATAAATATTAGTGCTACTATTAAGAAACCCATTGATATTGATCTATTTAAATTGATAAAAAGTCGGAAAGATGCTTACGAATCTTTCCATAGATCAGAAAAGAATAGGAGAGCTGATCTATGGAAAGTGAAAACATATCTTCAAAATCGTTCTGCAAATTATGATATTTCATCAGATCCCGGATCGAATATTGGAAGAGATATAAACCGATTCAATTGTATTCGATTTGTGAACCAGAGTTTACCTTCAATATATTGTTCATCCTGTGTTAAAAACAAAGAACAATTAACACTAAACAACGATTTTAATTTTAAAAAAATTGTTCTGAAAATAATGGATCAATTCACTCAATCAATAAGTAAACCTAATCAGGTTTACAATTATGAAATTGCATGTGATATGTTATATTATAACATGAATTTATATTATAACATGAATAAATTCTATGAACTGAACAATAAGATACTCTTGAATAAGACCTTAAAGTTGAATCTGATCTTCAACTACAGAGACAAATTAAAAGATAATTCTTTTTTTGTGCTACTCAACATTCTGGATAAAAAGAATGAATATGTAGATAAAATAACATCATATTCTTATAGAACTGAAACTTCAGTAAGACTAATATTGAATCAATATAAGGTAAAAATTAACAATTATCTTCAAAAAAGATTCTATTTGTTGAAGAACGCATTTATGAAGATAATTAACAATTATCTTCATAAAAGATTCAAGAGATTCTATTTGTTGAAGAACGCATTTATGAAGATAATTAACAAAATTAACAATTATCTTCATAAAATATTGAATAGTAAAATATTCAAGAGATTCTATTTGTCGTTCTATTTGTTGTTCTATTTGTTGAAGAACGCATTTATGAAGATAATTAACAATTATCTTCATAAAATATTGAATAGTAAAATATTAAAGAGATTCTATTTGTTGAAGAACGCATTTATGAAGATAATTAACAAAATTAACAATTATCTTCAAAATAGATTCTATTTGTTGAAGAACGCATTTATGAAGATAATTAACAAAATTAACAATTATCTTGAAGAAGGATTCAAGAGATTCTATTTGTTGAAGAACTTATTAATTAAAGATTATCTTAAAAAAAAATTCAATAGATTCTGTTGGAGAGTATATTTATTCTATTTTAAATTTTTTGTGTTAAATAAAGGATTTAAGAAATATAAATCATTATGTAAACCTTATCGATACTTTTTATTTTCGAGTTATCGATTGGATAAGTATACTCTTAAAAATACTATTAGAAATATAAAGTACTATTTGCAATGGAGAAAAATAGTAAAAAAATACTCTTCTGAATGGAAAAAAGTGACAAATATATTCCATCGACCCACAAGACAACAAAAGTCTGAATTCATACAATTTATACATAAATACAATTTTGAATTTAAAGAATTGACAAAGGTCTTAACAAATAGATTCCATCGACCCATTTTGCAAATGACAAGAGTATACTATCAACAAGAGTTTGAATTCATACATAAATACAATTTTGAATGGAAAGAATTGACAAAGGTCTTAGATATTATCTATCTAATCAAAAGGTTCAGTCGGAATTTGAAAGATCAGATTAGAACAAATTGGATAAAAAAAGACATTTTGAACAATGTAACACAAGATGCAATTAACCAACATTCATCAAGTTGGAGAATATATCAGGAAGAATGGTTCAATCACTTTATTATTCGAGCTTCCAGAAATATCAATCGTAATTTGAATATTTCTGCATCGTCCATTCAGATCGAATACTTGAAAAAAGAGTTGAAACGTCTTGTATTTTGTTCTAAACAAAACAATTTGAAAAACATTGTGTTCGATCCAATTGAATTATTTACTATTAAATATTTTGGTCAATATGGAAAGTTTGATCCGATTGAACTATCGACTTATAATAATTTTGATTGGTATCAAACTACGAAAAAACTTTTTGGTATAATCTTGGACGAACTCGCACCGAGGGATATCGAATCAAAATCAATCCCTTCACAAAAATCGGAATCCTTGATCGATGAAGAAAAAATAGCTTCATTAGGTTTTAATGATAAACCGATGAATGAGTCAATTATTGATTTATTCGATAATGAAAAAAATTACATGGAATTCTTTGATAACACTGGTATTTCGAGAATATTCAATAATCGAGACAATTGGTTAAATCCTTTAAAACTATCTAATAAAAATTCATTGAGAACTTCTTTTTTAAAAGCAAATACGTTTGAATTTTTAGATTATTTACATCATCCTTATGTATATTATACAGAAAGATTAGCTTCTTACATAGAAAGAGAAAGAATTCATATAAAAAATAAGAATATTACATATGGAAAATTATTAAATTTTGTTCCCACTCATAACAATCTCTCTTCTTTTTCTATTTATGAAATAGGACCTGTTTTATCAGAGAAAGATACTATTTCACTCATCAAGTCACACGTAAATATATTATTGGCTAAATATTTACGTGACCAAGCATTAATACATGACTTGTACAAATCGTTTAATTTACTTACTCAATTAAATTCATTTATTCATCATAAAATCCATATTGGCTCGATTCAAGATATATATAGAATTCCTTTAATAAGCAAACAAATTGTCAATTTAGACAAAAGTTATTGCTATCCTTTTGCAAAAAGTTCAGATTCAGAAGAAAACAACCCTTTTTTTAAGTCGCTTTTTGACCCGGTTTTTAATTCGAGCATTAAATCTCATAAAGATGATTTACTATCGGAAATCTCTTTCCGAATGAAGAAGTTTGCAGAAAAAGAAAAATATAGTTCAGCAGAAAGTTCAAAAAACATAATTGAAGACAAAGTCATAGGTGATAAAGACGCCTTTTTGGATCTTTTCAATAAAGAAATACTAAAAATTAAAAATATATTATTTTATTTTTATAAGATCCCTCAAATACAAATAGATATTTTTGAGAAATGGGATTGGTTTCAACCATATACATCATGGTTTTTTACTTCCACAGGGTGGAAATATATGAAGAAGTCATTTTTGGCTACTTTTCCAGAAAGGTTGGAAACTAGCAATTATCAATTAATATCTTTTTTGGACGATATTAGGAAGGATTGTAATCATAATTTGAATATTATGTGGACACTCTATCATCAATTTTGGACACTTATAAAGTGGCAATTTAGATTTAAATTTCTCCCGAAATGGAATTTATTCCTATCCTTTTGGAATCTTTTGGATTGGAAGGAACCAATTAATCAAACAGTATTAAGGGGAAAGGATACGTCAGTATCATTTGATACATGGAAATATATACTAAATGTTCGGGAGTATGATAAACCTCTTTATATTTTCCTTGGGTTTTTCTTTTTTGTTTCCTTCACAATTTTTTCATGTCTTAAGTTGGTTATAAACGTTTATATATTCAATGATTTTCAAACGAATATGCGCCGACGTTACTATTTGGATCTAAAACAAAAGATGAAATCTTTTAAAAAGCTCAGAATTTATTATAATTTAAATTGGTATGGTTTTTGGTTGACATTCGTCGATTTTGTCGATCAGGCGTCGGATCCTGATGATGTAGGATTACTTCCAATATTGGAAATTTTGCATGTCAAAAGTAATTTGAAATGGCTTTTGCGAAAATCTAATAAATGGCACTCACTCCTAAAGATGTGGTTGTACGAATACGACGGAACGGAGGAGTTCCTTAGTAGAGAGAAGGTATTGTTTTCAGTACAAGAACGAATCTCTAAATTTGAGTCAAAGTTGACTCCCCCTAATGGTTTCTTTTCTAAATATTTCGAAAAAGGGAGACACCCGGGACTTCGTTACCTTAGATATTTAGCTGAAATTATTCAACTAGGTCTAATGAATAAAATAGGCCTAAGGGATTGCGAGCTTGATTCCTTATTTTTAGCAGAAAAGCGGGTCTTCGATGTTTTTCAGCATCAGATTAACTCTCTGCCAACTAAGAGATCTCTATCTGACCAAGTTAGATTTTTCCCATTCTACCCGGCACTGTCCTTTTCGAATCGGATTTTATTGATAGGGCCTAAGGACACTGGACGATCGTATTTAGCTAAAAGTCTAGCAGCAGATTCTTATCTACCTTTAATAAAAATATCTCCTAAAAGCTTTTTGGATCAAGAGAAACTTCTGATCACCAATGTAGCTGAGTATACATCTGCAGCTAGTAAATCATACCTTGAGCATGAAGATATCTTTTTGTCTATGGGCTGGTCAAGGCCGGACGACGTATATGATAAACTGTATTATCAACAAAAACCGAAAAACTGGTATTATCAACGAGATGAGAATGATGTATCTCCGGAGTTTTTTGGGAGAAGATACGCGCAATTCGTGCTTGCACTCCAATTGGCAAAATTAATGTCTCCTTGTGTCATATGGATTCCAGACATTCATGAAATGGATGATTTCGTTTACCATACTACAGTATTGGGTGAACTCCTTGGAGATCCGCCGCTGATGGATGAAGATGAGGAAGAATCCATACAACAAAATATTGTTGTTATTGCTTCGACTCATATTCCTAAAAAATTGGATCCATTTCTAATATCTCCTCCTTATCGTAAACGACGATTCGATACATTTATCAACACTAAAATGTGCCCTGCCTCGCACCGAGAAAAGGAATTTACTTTGCTTTTACGTGACAAAGGACTCTATTTGAAAAAAGAATGGAACTCTGATCATTTTTTTGGATTAATGACCAGCGGTTTTAATACACGAGATATGGCAAAACTTGCCAATTATGTCTGGCGGCTCGGTCTTATACTAAATACATCAGTTATAGACGATGATATAACTGGATACGCTTTATATAGATCAAGGTGGGCTTGTTCCAATTATGACTTTAACAGTGTGACACTTCCCTATAAGATAGGAAAAGCTATTATACAAAATAAACTTACGTATCCTAAGCATTTTATAGATCTCAAAAGGGAATTTTTGAGTGCAAGGGCGTACTTTTTGTCTGAATGGTATTTAGAACCTTCAATTGCTGGAACAGCTGTGAAAGAATTAACCATATTCTATCACATAGTGGGTTGCTTGGCCGGATCAGTAGCTCAAGATTGTTGGTTTACATCGGAATCAAATAGAGAGAATTGGACTCCTCTTAGTGATATAATTGCGAATGATTTCATTCTAGCTTCCAATCTTTTACAGAGTCTTCTGGAAGAGTTTCCAGGGGGGGAAATATTTCGGGGAAATTATGATAAAAATAAAATCACAATCGCTCCTTATTTCAAAAGAGATATGATGCAAAAAGGATTATCTGCTCAATTAGATGAACTCGTTTTATTTAAAGAATTGAAGTACTCCTACATAGGAGAATTAGGTAGTAGGCTAGTTTGTTCTCCTAGGACTTGGCGTTTTACTTTTCTTCGCAGTAATCGATTCGAACATAAAAAAGATATAACATTAGAGAACCATTTTTTGGATTATCTTCGTCTGTTCGGAGAGTTTCAAAAAAGGCCGACCCGTCTTTCTAGCTTTTTTTGGGTGAAATTCCTAGAGTCTCGCGACCCCATTGAGATGTATGAAGATACTAAATCTATTGCACGAAGAAAGATAGCTGCTTTCTGGCAAGCAAGATCATTATACAATAAGTTTCAAAGACTGGCAATATATAAATTTGATACAGAAGAGGATGCAACGGAATATAAACCTGTAGATACACCTATAATCTATTTCGGTCGCCGATTTCTTTGGGATCCCGTTAGTATTCGATTTCAAAATAGGAACGTTGCGTTTTTACGAGCAGGACTTTTTGTTTCTCGCGAACTCGTGAAAAGGATTTATATTACTTACGCTTTAGAAAGAAAAGAAGTATTAAGAGAGGTTAAAATAATAACGATAAAGTCTATATCAAGAAGAAAAAAGATTAGGAACATAGCCCTAGGACTAAAATATCAAATTGTGAAGGATGACGATAACGATTACAGTAATTTGCCTCCTACCATTAAGAAGAAAAAGGTAGAGAATTTTGAGACTTTTAAACGTTTTCAAGAAGTTGGTGTCCGATTGAGGCGTGTGCTTCCATATCCTACAAAGATACTAAATGACGCTCTTTTTCGTGAAAAGACACGGGATGATAAATTCAGAGTATTTTTGCTTGAGAACGAAAGGGAAAATAGAGAATTATTATATAATGAATGTTTTATTCATAATACTCTATCCGAAATTTATGAATATTTAGCAAATATGTTCATATCTAACACAATGTTATTGAAACAAATAGAGAATGAACTGTTTAAACAAGAATGGCTTTCTCCGGATTATATTAATTCTTTAGTAACGAAAGAATTGAAAAAAAAGATCTAAAAAGGACTAAATATTTTAAAACTTATTACTATTTCGACCAGTAAGCATAGTACCAAATATGAATCAAGTCAGTTATCTTTAACTTGATAAGTTAATCATCAACTTATGCTTACTCAATATTGACTGACTTATATTCTTATATTGAGGTTATTGTATACCTTAATATTGTAACGCCCATTGAATTAGTCAATGGGCGTTACAATATTATCATTATGCCTTGAAGAGGATTCGAACCTCCACGCTGTTTAGCACGAGATTTTGAGTCTCGCGTGTCTACCATTTCACCATCAAGGCATCTAATTATTTTTCATGAATATTAATATATATAGCGTGTAATTAATATATAGCTATATGTATAATATAAAATGGATAACAAGGATAGAGTATTGGAGTATTCATATCGATCCGTGATATAGGTCTGGTGATATCATCAATTCTTTTTCTTATCGGAGGATTCTTTTTTCCTATCAATAGATGTACGATTGAACATTTCTCGATTCAATAGAGAGTATAACTTTCTATGTTACCCAAATAACATTATGTTTAATCCTAAATAGCCAGAACGTAGTGACGTATAATTTAATTATACACGTTTGAATTCCATTTTACTCATATATAATAGAAATATTTCTAATATGGTATAGAATGAACTTCTAATTAAAAAACTTGATCGTCAAATTAGAAGTTCATTCTATAATTTTATTTGCGATTTTAAGTATATTAGTAAAAGTATATGAGTTCTTTTAGTTAGTAATAAAAAGATTTAATTACTAAAAATTAAATCTAAAATAATGTATCCTGAGCAATTATAACAATTGGATTTATTACTATTCCTAGTAATGTAGATGCTATTACACATACAATCATACTCAATTCGATATAATTCTTCGATATTGAAAAAGATAATTTGTAATTTTGCACGTGGGGAGTTATTTCTTTGTTTCGTTCAGTCATTAATAATTTAATTATTTTGAGATAATAATATATGGAAATAACACTCATAAAGAGTCCTATCGAAACTAATAAATAGGAACCTGCCTGCCATCCACACCAGAATAGATAAAGTTTTCCAAAAAAGCCTGCTAATGGAGGAATACCTGCTAGAGATAGCAGACATAAAGTTAATGAGAAAGCCGAAAAAGGGTCTTTCGTATATAATCCTGCATAATCTCGAATGTTATCTGTTCCTGTACGTAGACTAAATAATACAATACAAGAAAAAGTTCCTATATTCATGAAGATATAGAATAGCATGTAAGTGATCATGCTTGCATATCCATTATTTGAGTCTCTATCAATGATCCCGATAAGGATATATCCAATTTGACCTATGCTTGAATATGCAAGCATACGTTTTATGCTTGTTTGAGTAATAGCAATTAAATTTCCTAGTATCATGCTAATAATAGCTAATATTTCCAAAATAATATGCCATTCGTTCAATGAAAAATAGAAAACAATATCGAAAATTCTAGTAGCTAAAGCTGAAGCAGCTACTTTTGAAGTAACAGAAAGAAAAGCAACGACTGGGGTGGGAGAGTTAGAGTCGAAAAGAGGATTCTTCCCTCCTTTCTCTCATTCAGAACCGTGCATGAGACTTTCTTCTCGCACGGCTCCTAAGTGATAAAAAAGAAGAACCTAATCGTTTTATTATTCTTTTTTTTTTTTTTTTTAATTACCTTCCTCGTGTAGGTATAAGACTGAATCTATTCAATCAATAGAAAGAATAACTAATCCTTAACTTTTCGAAGAATCCTTACTCAGCGGTTCCTATGGTAAATAAAAATTACTTCTTTTTTGACTTCGGTTCTGGTCAAAAAGAATCTAAATAGAACCATCTGATTTAATTCGTTCTGAATAGCCATGAGATGTTCATCTTAGGGTAATCTTTTTGTCGACGGATGCCTTTTTTCTTACACTCGTAGTCTTTGAAGGATGAAAACTTAATATGGAGCATCTACGTTTAGAATAAAAGTATTGATATAGTTAAATAATCATGATCTTTTGATAATAACTACCTGTAATGACTAACTTGCAAAATTCATTTTATTTTTTTTTATTCAAATAATTTAGTTGTTTCTGACCTTGCTTTACCTTAATTAAACGATTAAAATTTTTGGTAAAAGTGATATCTTAGTCCGAGTGGGGATAACAGTCTTTTCCTACACATGTCCATAGAGTTTGAGTTTTTATAGATACTAAACATATCTAAATCTAAAAAAATTAATTTATTCTAGAGTTAATAAATTGAAAACGAATCGCACTCCTTCATATACATCGGGGGTCCATTGATGAAAAGGAACTAGAGAAAGCTTGAATCCAATTCCTACAGTTATAGATATAAGTGCGATCCAAATTCCTGGAGAGTTATACATTTGTGTATTTATAAGACCATTGGTTATTTCTTGAAGCTGAATTTCTCCCCCGGATAGACCATATAGCCAAGAAAGACCATAAACAAGAATAGAAGAACTTGTCCCACCCATAAGTAAATATTTCATAATAGCTTCATTAGACCGTACATCTCTTTTGGTATATCCCGATAATAGATAAGAACATAAGCTTAAACATTCTAAAGCTACGAAGATAGTTGCTAAATCATTAGCACCAGATAAAAACATTCCTCCTAGAGTAGCCGTTAAAATGAATAACAAAAATTCTGTTACAGCCATTTTTGTGCATTGAATATATTCCACAGATAGAGGAATACATAAAGTTGAACATAGTAAAATGATAAATCGAAATATTTTGTTGAAATTATTCGTTTGGAAATTACCAAAAAAACTGATTATAGGTTCTTCTCTCCATTGAAATAATAAGACTGCTATGCTTATCATTAAACTTGTTAAAGAGATTAAATATAACCAAGCTGTATCTTTCTGATCAGCAATTAAATCAATCACTATAAGAAGAAATAGGGCTAAAATCAAGATACATTCTGGAAAAATGGAACTTCCATGGAATAGAAGCAAATTAAACTCTTTCATATTAAAATGATCTAAAGGTATAATTTATAATGAAATTTTCAGTTTGTAGATGCCAGATCGTGATTTAGTAATTTCAGTCAATCCCCGATCAATAATTTTTTTTTTTCATCTAATTAACATCCAAATTATTTACGTTTATATTAGTTTATATTATATTTATTTAATATTATTTATTAAATATTATTCTTATTCCTTTTGCTTTCATTCCAGTTCCAATAAACATCTGTATAAATTTTGATAAAGTTGGCTTTATTGAGGGTAGATCGATGGATCTTTCTATATAGTGAATTAACGATTGTAATGTGCAAAAGCTTTATTGGATTCTGCCATTTTATGAGTCTCTTCCTTCTTGCGTATAGCATTGCCTTTCTCTCTGGCAGCATCCATTAATTCGTAACTCAATTTTAAATGCATATTTCTACCAGAACGTTTTCGAGATGACCCTAATAACCAACGAATAGCAATTACTTTTCCTTTTTTAGATCTTATTTCCATGGGAACTGGAAAAGTTGATCCACTTACACGTTTTGATTTTACTATCAATTTGGGAGTTACTTTTTGTATTGCTTGCCGTAGAATAATTAGTGGATTTTTATCTGTTTTTTGTCTTATTTTTTTTAGAGATTGATAAAGTATTCGATAAGCCAATGCTTTTTTTCCATGTTTAAGA